TTATCCGCCTATTGAAATAGATTCAACAGCAGCTAGATCCAGAGGAAAGTTGTGAGCATTACGTTCGTGCATAACTTCCATACCTAGGTTAGCACGATTAATGATATCGGCCCAAGTGTTAATTACACGACCTTGACTGTCAACTACAGATTGGTTGAAATTGAATCCATTTAGGTTGAAAGCCATAGTGCTTATGCCTAGAGCGGTAAACCAGATACCTGCTACAGGCCAAGCAGCTAAGAAGAAATGTAAAGAACGGGAGTTGTTGAAACTAGCATACTGGAAGATCAATCGGCCGAAATAACCGTGAGCAGCCACAATATTGTAGGTTTCTTCCTCCTGACCAAATTTGTAACCTGCATTTGCGGACTGATTTTCAGTAGTTTCCCTGATCAAACTGGAAGTTACCAAAGAACCATGCATAGCACTGAATAGAGAGCCGCCGAATACACCAGCTACACCTAACATGTGGAATGGATGCATAAGGATATTGTGCTCAGCCTGAAATACAATCATGAAATTGAAAGTACCAGAGATTCCTAGAGGCATACCGTCAGAGAAGCTTCCTTGACCGATAGGGTAGATCAAGAAAACAGCAGTAGCAGCTGCAACAGGAGCTGAGTATGCAACAGCAATCCAAGGACGCATACCTAGACGGAAGCTAAGCTCCCACTCACGACCCATATAGCAAGCTACACCAAGTAGGAAGTGTAGAACGATTAGCTCGTAAGGACCCCCGTTGTATAGCCATTCATCGACGGAAGCTGCTTCCCAGATGGGATAGAAGTGCAAACCGATGGCTGCAGAGGTAGGAATAATGGCACCAGAGATAATATTGTTTCCATAAAGAAGAGAACCGGAAACGGGCTCACGAATACCATCAATATCTACCGGAGGAGCTGCGATGAAAGCAATAATGAATACAGAGGTTGCGGTCAATAGGGTAGGGATCATCAAGACGCCGAACCATCCAATGTAAAGACGGTTTTCGGTGCTAGTGATCCAGTCGCAGAAGCGACCCCATAAATTTGCGCTTTCGCGTCTTTCTATAATTGCGGTCATGGTAAGAACTTCGTTTATAAAATCATCAGAGGCTCCCAAGCATAAGGCTTGTTATTTGACAGTATAATATGATCCATGTATCAATGTCAACCAATATTTGGTATGGGATTTCAATATATATCCCGTTGGGATATATACTGATCTATCTATATTGATAGTATAGAGATGTATTTTATATAGACTATATATTTTTTGCATATATTCCACACTCTATAGATCTATCTGTAGTTAGCTACTACATGAAATTATTGATTTCTGGTTCCAGGGAGATCCGTTGTGTTGTAATGAGAACGGATAGGATTTAATCAGTGAAGATCAAATTTTTTTTGTTCGCTACAACGAACGAAGTGCAATGCGATTCTGGAACCGAATTCTGAATCAATTGATATGAGTGGTATATTAATTAATTCTTCATCACCTTTCCAGAGAACCTGCGATAGTTCGTTTCCTGTGAATAGGAACGAATGAATATGAAAAGGAACTTTATTGGATCCAGAACCGGAACAAGTGGACAGAGGTACCTATCGCAATTGGATCAATTTGATCCGGGTTGCCCGGGACTCGAACCCGGAGCTCGTCGGATGGAGTGGATTATCTGCTCCTTCAGTATCAGTAAGGAGCGAGAAATCTCTCCCCAAACCGTGCTTGCAATTCTCATCGCACACGGCTTTCCCCATGTAATTTATTTATTTATTCCCTAATCATTTTAGTTCTCGGATGGAAAAAGAAAAATGATTCTGAATCGAGGCAATGACTCAAAGAGCATTTCATTGGTAAAATAAGTTTTCTATTTTAAGATTTAAGATCCTGTATCTTTTGCCAGGAATTGGCTAGGGGATTTATCTGGGGAATATCTGAATGCCAAATTCGTTCTCTCTGTGAACGGGCTGCTGCTTTCGATGAAAAAGCCGGAAAATCAAATTCTCGCTCTTTTGAAAAATATTTTTTGAAGAGTTCTGGACCTAATTCCTTCCGAACTACACGTATCGTACTTTTATGTTTACAGGCTAAAGTTTTAGCACATGATAGTGAAAGTATATACTTTATACGATATAAACCATCTCGATCAAGGGATCCACTGTAGTAATGAAAAATATTTTTCCAAATTCGATCGAATCGATCGAGGATATCATCATCTGTTAGACTAGTCCAATACAATTTACTAATTGGCCGCCCTGATATGTCACATAATTTTTCTCTAGCCAATAATCCAATTATTGGTACAATCGGAACTATTGGATCAAATTCATCGGTAATAAGATCGGTAATGAATAACTCATCTAGCATTTTGGTCCTGACCAGAAGAGGTTTCATCCGAACCCTCAGAAAATAACCTAAGGAAGAAGAACAATTCTTGGATAATTGATGAGAACATACCCTATATGGTTCGGACCAAAGATGGAAATAAAATTGCCGAAAAATTGGAAGATGATATCTACATTTTTTCACTAGGAGATGAGTACCCTTTATAGCTATAATAGATCTTTCTGCATATCTAACATAGTGAATTCTAGGATCCTTCAACGACCAGATACTTTTCAGTGAATTTCGACGATAATTTCTGATAATATGTTTGATCTTTCGATCAAAATGAGTTTGATCAGGGAAAGATCCATGAGACAACGATCGTGGATGAAAGGATCGTTTAAGAAGGGGAACTAGAATGGATTCACATCCATAGACATAATGATTCCACAGGAACAGCAAGAATCTTGTATTTACTCTCGGGTCGATAATAATTGATTTTTGTAAATTATCTGGACTATTTCGATATTTATAGAGAACAGATCGTAATGGGTGCAAGGAGGGAGCATCTCGGATCCAGCGACGAAAGGTTCGAACCAAAATTTCCGGATGAATAGAATAGGGTATTCGTGTATCTAATATATAATTAGAATGCGGGAATTTATCTTCCAAGAAGGGAAATATTGAATGGATCGATCGGAAACTCTTCCATTCATTCATCCCTTCCACAGAATATTTCGACCGTATAGAGAACGGAACTTCCAGGACCAATGTAAGTCCTTCTAGTACCGATTCATAATAGAAACTCTTGTTGCGATCAACTAATGGATTTGGATCGCAATTCAAAAAGAAAACAATTGAATTATTCTGTTGACGTATTTGACCAATCAAACGTTTTACAGTTAGGAAACTGAATTGATCATTGGAACTTAAATGTTCCATCGATTCAGAGGAACTTGATCCATCCAAATAATGATCATGATAAATTGCGTAAAGATCTTCCTGGAAAAAGAGTGGATATAAAAAGCATTGTTGCCAAGAGCTATCTTCCTTCCCGTATCTATGGAACTCATCCATTTTCAAACCTCAGCTATGTCCCTCGTTCATGAGAATAACCTCTTAATTTCTGAGATAATACATGGTGCGATCTAGTCGGGACAAGATAGGAAAAAAAATATATATATCCGGATATTAAGATTCTATATTAAATTCAACAGATTTACTACCCAAGGATCTCATTCGTCATGAGGAAGAACGAAAATCTTTTATCCTGGCGACCGATCGCTCTCCTGACTCATGGGATAAATCAACCTGGTCAGTACACTATTTATCTTACACATTTGTATCGAGTACTTAGGACTCATTGTGAGTGTATAAATCCCTGATCTATTCAGGGAAAACCTCCCGATATCGGGTACTAAAATGCTCTTAACTTCTGATCAGTAAAGGGAATTCCTCGCTCGTTTAATTGGAACGAGGAACAGAAGCTCGTTCCTCTGGGTTTACCTATGATTCAAGTCATATAACTTTCTCCATTGACTCATTCGACTTAATCGTGAATTGATTCGATCCTATTCACAATTATCACATTTGATCCGAAAGGATGAGCATATTATAAATCATCTAAATATATAATAGACATTTCCCACCTATTTGATTCCTTGAATAAGATCCGGTCCTGATCGAATACAATCAGGTATCCTAAAAATAATATAAGGTATCATAAAGATCATATGTTGGAACGACATGCTATTTTTTCCGTTCATTATACTTCGAGGATCAGTCGTAGTCTTCCGAACTTTACCGATGGTATCGACGAGTTTTCTACTTCATTCAAATGTGTGAAAGACCTTAGTCGCACTTAAAAGCCGAGTACTCTACCATTGAGTTAGCAACCCATATTGCGAATAGATATTGAGGATATATATACGATCGAAGTGGAATGTGAGGTTACTCAATATGAACCGGTAAATAGAATCTTACCAATCATTGTTGTTAAATGACGAACGGGATCAAAAACCTATGTGAATGACCAAATAATGAACTCGTCAGTTCATATATGGATATGAATAGTTTCTTTCGATCCGCTATTCCAGAATAAAGTAATCTAGGTTATGAATAAATGATCCGTCGACAGAATAATCATGATTGGATAGAATCACTGATCAATGATGAACCTAAGATATCTATCTCTATTGTGAATGGACGAATTATATCGACACAATACACTATTGTCAATCCAGAATAAGAGATAAATTCATTGTTGGATTGGCAACTGTATTGGGATGAGATGTTAGACGCATCGAGAGAAAATTATAGGCTTATTTGTAACAGCCTTGGTGGAACGATTAGGGCATTTGATCCGAATATGAAATGTTGGATGTCATTATCCACATCCATCCACCAAACCAATTATGTAAAGTCGCACGTTGCTTTCTACCACGTCGTTTCAGACGATGTTTTTAAGATCCCTCCCTCCTGATCTCGAATCATGATCGAGACGTGATTATGAATAGTCATTAACTCCATTGATATGATAGGAATAGATATCGAATTGGATTCACTTTTTTTGTATAGAATAAGCTCAATGTAATAAATGAATTTATATTGATTAGGTACTTAATGCTTCTTTAGCTGCGTGCATTACCTCGACAGTAATGTTCAAAATGCCCTTTCGTCGTGCGAATTTTTCTGTATTTCTCTTTACTTCGTCCCTGACAAAACGAGGGATTCTATTCAATTCTAGTTGACTTTCAGGATCCCAAATTAGACTCATATCCGTGGATAATGATTTTGTCATTATTTCCTTCGTATCATGACCACAAAAAATTTCTAGAAGATGATCTTCCATACCCAGAGCAAATGAGTTATAAACTGGATCAGCTATTTGATTAGTACCTTCGTAACCCAAGAAGGGTCGATATCCCAAGGAAAAATTTTGGATATGAGCTGGTGCGGAAATAACTCCACAGGGAATCTCAAGACGTTTACCGATATGACGTTCCATTTGAGTACCAAATATTGCAGAGGGCTCTACGCGAGCGATAATATCTCCTACTTCAGCATGATCATCTGTGATGATTATCTCATCAGAAAAATCTTTCATTTGCTCTTTAAACCATTCTGCATCATGTTTACAATAAGTACCTGTACAACTCACACGAATTCCCATCTCTCTAGCAAGTATCTTAGTGATTGAAGCAGCATGAGTTGCATCACCAAAAACGACTGTTTCTTTCCCCGTAAAATTCTGACAATCAATAGATCTTGAGAACCAAGCAGCTTGGGAAACGAATCGAGTTTGTCCATCGATATAGGATTCGTAATCAACTCTTTTGCTTGATAAAATAGGAGCCGCCAAGGTATCAACATATTTCTTTATCTGTCGGATGCACTCAGCCATATCTACAGCTCCCATAGGAGTTGTAGATACATAAGGCATTCCAAATTCTTTATTCAAATACATCGCTGTCATTAAGCCCACTTCACGATAAGGAATTAAATTGAACCAAGCTTTTGGTAAATTTTTCAGATCCTCTACAGATCCCCCTTCAGGAATTATTTGATTAATTCTGATGTCCAGATCTTTTAATAAACGTCTCAACTCACGACAATCGTGTCGATTATGAAAGCCTAGAGTAAGAATCCCAATTATATTTACAGAAGGTGCATCTGTTACAAATTGATCCAAATTTTCTTGTCTATGGGATTTATCCAAATAATATTGAACCACCTGTTCCAAAGTTCTATCCGCTGCCTGAATTTCATTCACTTGATAATGATCAACATCCGCAAAAATGACGTTGCAATCAGAGATTATGGATGCTCTATCCACAAAGTTTTTTAAATCCTCTTGCAAGATACTAGAGGTACATGTAGGTGTCAATATGATCAAATCGGGACCTTCCTCCTTATCTTTTCGAATAATATTATCGACAACTCTTTTTCGAGATCCACGTGCTAGTACGTGACGATCTACTATACTAGCAGTTGCAGGAGTAAAATTTCTTTCCCGTTCTAACATAGAGCGCATTACATTAAAATAATCATCTCCTAGAGGAGCATGCATAATGGCATGTACATTTTTGAATGAACTAGCTACTCGTAAAGTTCCAATATGAGCAGGACCAGCATACATCCAATGGGCTAATTTCATAAATTGAACCTTATCTCGAATTGATCCGTATTCCCATCTTGCACCACAGAGATATCCCTTTAATTCCATTGGATCTACCTTTTACGAAAGAAGAAAGAGAAGAGGGAGGGAAGGTAAAACAGGAACCAATGAAATAAGTCTGGGATGGAAGGATTCGAACCTCCGAATAACAGGACCAAAACCTGCTGCCTTACCGCTTGGCCACACCCCATTCCCATCCTATTTCCCTATGCATATGCTAATGAATACTTATAAAAAACTTTTTGTCAACCCATTAGGATCCAAGATTCATTAGATCAGATCCCAATTGGTCCGGAAAATTTTGTGGATATATTGACAAAAAAGGTTCTTGATGGAATTGAACATAATAGGAGAAACAGAAAAAGGGACAAGAATATCCATTCATTGATCAATCTCTATTAGATTGGGTAAAATATTGTATGTATGAAAAAATCATCCCTTCCAACCCCAAGTCTGGTCAAACTTGCCGAAGAGCTTCGATCGATTCGATCAATCAAAGACTTTTCTGGCTTTACCCCCCCCCCTCATTTTTATTGGAGAAAAAAATGCTAGTTATACTCAATATTTGTATAGATGATGCCTTTATTCATTTAAATAATCCCTTTTTTGGAAAATTACCTGAGGCTTATGCAATTTCCGATCCAATTGTCGATGTAATGCCAATTATTCCCCTTCTCTTTTTTCTCTTAGCCTTTGTTTGGCAAGCTGCTGTAAGTTTTCGATAAAAAGTATCCCTTTTTTTTCCTTTTTCAAGTTTTTGGATCGCTGTCATTCATCCAATTTCTGTATCACCCTTTCCATTTTTTGTGGCAGAAGTTCTATCCTTGCTCCACCCAACGATACCAGATCCAGATACCTTATCTGCTCCCGGCTAAAAACTTTTCAACTCACCTTTGTAAATTCCTTCTGATCCCATCGCTCACTCCGGATCGAGCTATTTGGTCACGTAGTGATACGAATGATATATTTTCATAAAGATTCGATAAATATCTGGTTGATCCAAAAAATAAGAAGGGAAGAAAGAACATTTGGAAAACAAAGGGATAAATTATCTCCTTCTTTTTTTGATTTATTTTCACACGTGATTCGGAGAAATCATTTTGTGATCTGTATTAATCATACTATTGCTTGGTATTCAAGTATCCATATATGGTACAAAGATTGATAATCTATTCTGTTGTACTTATAATAAGGATCCCGGAGATTACGTAATGCTTACTCTTAAGCTGTTCGTTTACACAGTAGTGATATTTTTCATTTCTCTTTTTATCTTTGGATTTCTATCAAACGATCCAGGACGTAATCCCGGACGTAAAGAATAGTGGAAAAAGTATCTAGCTTTTCCGTTCCGTAGAAAGATCCGAAGTTATCCGTTTTCAGGATCAATAGTGACCGAACGGAGAGAGAGGGATTCGAACCCTCGGTACGGATAATCCGTACTACGGATTAGCAATCCGCCGCTTTGGTCCGCTCAGCCATCTCTCCAAAATGGAATGTAACAAAATGAATGGTGGAGTGAAGATGTATACCATAGCATGTACGGATTGTATCGACAATACAATGAATATAGCAATTATTCAGTTAGATAAAAACCAATCTGGCGAATCGTATTCTTCATTTCGTTAAAAAAGATTCTTTTCTTTTATTGGCCTGGCCACACCGGCCAGGCCAAACCAAGAAAAGTCAGGAATCAATAATACAGCGCTCTACCTAATCTGAGCGCTAAAATCATTGTTATAAAAGCAAGAAAAAAGGCTATCACAAATTGAGCTATCATCTCTTCATTCCCTCTCCAATCATTTTGAATAAATGAGTTACACGGAACGGATTAGTCCATTTATTTCTCTCCAGTATCCAATTTGATTATCTAGATATTGAAATACATCAATGGGCTCTCTATCTATTTTATGTATTATTGTAAAGATATCAGTTGCTCAAGGCTATTGTAAAGATATTAGTTGCTCAAGGCTATAGTTTCCTAATCGAAACTACACAGATGGGGAAGGAGAAGAGAAAATAGAAGTGTGAAAAGTGATTGATCTTGACAACATTTTATTCATACATCCATCAAGTCGATGGGATAATAGGGGTGAAAGAAAACGAAATGAATCTAGAGGTTATTGCACAGCTCACTGTTCTGACTCTGACGGTTGTATCGGGTCCATTAGTAATTGTTTTATCAGCAGTTCGCAAAGGTAATTTATAATTACAATGAGCCATCTCCGGGAATGAAATACTATTTACCCAAGTATTGAATCTCCGGGGATGGAGATTCATGTAATGATGAAAACGAGGTAATGATTGATAGAAACTTTCAATGGAGGTTGATAACTCCTCGTCTTCCTATTGGATTGGTTGGACAAAAGATCGATCCGTATATTACAATTGGATCGTGGCGGGTATAGTTTAGTGGTAAAAGTGTGATTCGTTACATTATCAACTTGAATAGTTGAAGGATCTTTTACATGGATCTCTGATCCATCTAAAGCTCTATTTCTAGATAGGTTAAAAACCTCCCCTATGAATACCTTCCTAACCACGATGGAAGAGTTCATGTGTGACACAACTTCATATACTTTACGTTTCCATATTAGAGTATAGTGCTTCACTTCTTTCCATTAAAACAAATGCCCGTTGGTGTTCCAAAAGTGCCTTTCCGAGCCCCTGGAGATGAAGATGCAAATTGGGTTGACTTATACAACCGACTTTATCGAGAGAGATTACTTTTTTTGGCTCAGGATATAAATCACGAGATTGCAAATCAACTCATGGGTCTCATGGTATATTTGAGTGCAGAAGATGCAAATAAAGATATTTTCTCATTTATTAACTGTCCCGGTGGATCAGTAATACCGGGAGTAGGTCTTTTTGATGTTATGCAAATAATAGTACCAGATGTACATACAATATGTATGGGGGTAGCCGCTTCGATGGGATCTTTCATCCTAATCGGGGGAGAAATTACTAAACGTATAGCATTACCTCACGCTAGGGTTATGATCCACCAACCTGCTAGTTCCTATTATGACGGACCGGCCGCAGATTTTCATAAGGAATCGCAACACGTAACGATGCTTCGTGATTACATAACAAAATGTTATATAGAAAGAACAAGCAACCCTGGAGAGGTCATTCAACGGGACCTGAACAGAGATGTTTTTATGTCAGCAACAGAAGCTCGAGCTTATGGCATTGTTGATGCCGTAGCGGAAGGTTGATCTCGTAGCGGAAGATCCTCTTTTTTTTTTTTTTTTTTTTTCATTTCTTTTAAAATGAACTGTAATTTGATCTCTATGTTCCCTAAAAAAAAAAAAAAGGGGGAAAGTGATTCATTTCATAATAACCCGATATGGTTAGGATCAATCTGAACCAATCAATTCCGCATACAATCCGGCCAGAATGCCCACTATTCAACAACTTATTAGAAATGCAAGACAGCCAATAGAGAATAGAAAAAAATCTCCTGCTCTTCGAGGATGTCCTCAGCGTAGAGGAGTATGTGCTAGGGTGTATGTGCGACTCGTTTGGATCAAAAGCTGACTCAAACAGACTGGGAAATTATTACAACGGAATAACATAATAATTTTCCCGCTGTAACCAAGTACAGATCCATCATCTAACCTTACCGGGGATGAAATTTATGGTTTCCATTGGTGCAAATCCAATCACCTTTATGCGGGATGAAAAGCAATTCCTCATTGGTAGCGAATGGTCATCAATCCATTGAGCGGGGAAATCATGCAAATTTTAGAAGCATAAAGTTTATGCTCATATTGCTGCGAGAACGGAACAACAGGGTCAGCTATCTGGCCAACCCCAGAATTACATGTCGTTACTGTATGAATAGATCTTGTAATGAAAGTATTTATTACTTGATGATTAAAGAGTAGAGCTGGAGATGGTAAACCGTACAAGTTACCAATAACATATTTATTTCATAGTTCGGAAATGAATAAGAAGCTCCGGCGTATAAAGAGGACCTTACCGTTGGAGAAAGAACCATAGAAACGATGAAACCCATGATTTTTTCTCATTCTCAGTACAAGGTCCCAGTCCTTGCCTACCCAGAAGATGCCTATCTAAAGGGAATTATGGTTGGGAAGGTTGCAGTAGCAAAAGCCATTGGAACTTTTCTTTTCTAAATAAGAAGAATCAGTTTTATTCTCAATGAAAAAAAAAAAAAATGACTAACCGAGAAAAAGATTAGCGATTCATAAGAGTAAACTTCAATGACCAGAGTGAAACGTGGATATATAGCTCGAAAACGTCGGAAAAAGATTCTTGCATTTGTATCAGGCTCTCGAGGGGCCCATTCGAAACTTTTTCGAACTGCTAACCAACGAAAAGATAGATCCTTAGCTTCCGCCCATCGAGATAGAGGTAAACGCAAGAGAGATCTTCGTCGTTTGTGGATTACTCGGATCAATGCAGCAGCCCGTGCCAATGGAGTCTCTTATAACAGATTCATCCAATATTTGTATAAGAGGCAGTTGCTTCCAAATCGTAAAACACTTGCGCAAATAGCTGTATTAGATAGTAATTGCTTTTCCACCATCTTGAAGAAAGAACTTATCGTGTGATGAAATAGGTTAGATATAAATGAAAGAAATAGATAAAGATGGAATGGATATAACAGATTCTCCCGGAGAATTCCCTCCGGGAAGGTAGAACCATTTCAATATTTTCAATATTGGATTAGAAATAAACAAAATAAAAAGAATGAAATCCAATTATTTTCCAAGAATGAAATCCTGTAAACTTTTTCAACAATAGACTCAAGATCTCCCTCTTTATAGATATACCAGCTCCGATTTGATTAAGGAGTAGGTTCATTTCCCATTTCTATGGATCAAATTAGTTTTCATTATAAAGAAAAGGTAACAAAGATAGAATACGAGCTCGTTTAATAGCGTTAGTCATCAGACGTTGTTGTTTTGAAGTCAATCTATTAACTCGGCCGGATAATATTTTTCCTTGCTCGCTAATAAATCGACTAATTAGGCTCATATTTTTATAATCGATCCGATCTCCCGATCCAATTGGTGACAAATGTCTACGAATTGGTGTCAAATGTCTACGAAAAGATCGCTTGGGTTTATCCAAATATCGCTTGGGTTTATCCATAGTTTGTTTCATGAACCTTTGGAATACTATTTATTCAAAATCTTTTGAAAATATCGTTCCATTAAAGATCTTGTTGAAATACCATTTCTTTTTATATCTGTGATCTATTCTTATCTCTGGGTAGGAGTAGTAAGTTTAATCTCTTTTTTTTATTTCTCCGTGAATGGTATGCTTGTAACAATAGGGACAAAATTTCTTTAATTCCAATCGAATAGGTGTATTGCGTCGATTTTTCCGAGTCGTATATCTAGAAATTCCCGGGAATTTTTTATAAACACTATCTTGGGTACAACTAGTGCACTCCAAAGTAATTGTTACTCTTACATCTCCGCTCTTGGCCATAAACTTACTCTAGATATTGGGTCTACTTTCCTTTTGATCTGAAAAAGAAAGAGGGAAAAAGGGATAGAAGTTGTTGATAACCGGAGATCCCGCGATGAAAAATTTTTGAGTAAAAAAATTCTTGATCAGGAGTTTTCAGTTGTACTTACAAAATGAAATGTGGAAAGAACCTTTGGATCTTTATTTCTACTTTGATTCTACCCCCCCCCCCCCCCAAAAAAAAAAAAAGCTTGGATCTCTATTTGGGGCTGAATCAACTAATTTGTCCAAGAGGTAGGAAAAGTAGATCTAACACAATTTTTTTTTCCTCGGTTTTAGGGGGAGGAAAAAAATTAAAAAGAGAGAGTCAAAGTCAGAGCATCTGGGAAAAAACGATTGATTTCTATCAATAGACCGGCTAAAGATATGAACCATAAAATAGCTAACACAGGTGCTGTGGAAAGATAGGTCTTTAGATCTTGCATTGTAAATTCTCCTTATCGATCATAATGCGTAAGTTATTAAACCCAATAGTTATGAATCTCTTGTAGGGGAAACTCGGAACTTATGGATATATGTATAATTTTATCCGGGCTGGGTCCTTATTTATAGAACAGGAAAACGATGTTTCATCACCAAACCAAATTTTGCTAATTCATAGTTATATTCTAGATAATAGACCCTACATGCATGTATAAAGTCTTTTCACCCACGAGACCAAAGAGAATTAAAGGTGTTCAAATATTGGAAACAGATTTCAAATTATATAAAATAACATTGTCTAATGATTAGAAGGGATGTAGCGCAGCTTGGTAGCGTGTTTGTTTTGGGTACAAAATGTCGCAGGTTCAAATCCTGTCATCCCTACCTATTCCTTCTTTTCTATGGAAAGAGAGAGGAACGAAAGATCATTTTATATCGATTTGAATCGAACATCAAATAATTGAATCGTATCAGATGCAAAAATGTTTGATACTCGTAGAGTATCAACGAAAGGTATTTTTTATTCCCTTTATCTCCATATTTTTTAAGAAAGCGCTCTTAGTTCAGTTCGGTAGAACGTAGGTCTCCAAAACCTGATGCCGTAGGTTCAAATCCTACAGAGCGTGATTTTGTTCCTAGAGAATGAAACCCTCTAGATTATCGATAATTCCGTTTCAACTGGAACGAGCAATGGATTCTGACCTCCCAGGAAAAGTAGGAGGCCAAGCCAATGAAATGGGATAATATTTCCGGATCAAATATCCAATTGATCACCACGTCGGTATTGTGAATATGCAGTTACGAATAATCCGGCCAAAGTTATAGGAATTAGACCTAAAACAATTCCGGATGGCAAAGCCTCAACCATTTCGATTCAACGGAATAAGTAGGGATAATAGCTATCCTGGATAGTACCCTGAATTTGATATGAATCTCAATGATCATAAATTTATATAGAGAGAATCAACAAAATTGTTCAAATGAAAATAGTGAACTGAGAGGGTTTACCCTTCCTTCATTTCAAATAAGTTGTATCTTGCTCGAGCTAATGAATAGGATTAGGGTGAAAATTATAGAAGCCAATAAGAAACCAAAATAACTAATTATAGTAGACGTGGAAGGACTGAATGAAATATGGTTTATACATATCTTCATGAGACAATTACCTAAATTTTTCTTTTCATAACCTTGAAATCAGAATACAAAAGATCAATTGTCCCAATTTGTACCAATTCAGAATCTTATATCTACTATAAGATATGTATGAACGAACATGGATGAGAGGAAATCTATGGTGGAATTATCTTCATTATCCTAGAAATCCCCACATTGATCGAGTAATTCATGAATAGTAATCGCGAACCCCTTCACAAATTGTCGAACGTAATCTTCTTAAGGGTGAATAAATTCTAAATCAGTACGATTGGATCACCTGACATTATCTTTTTTACCAGTAGCAGCTATCGGTCCAAAGACTGGACCGTAAAAATTGATTCTACAGACATAGCCAAAGTTTTGTGAATTTAACGTTTAGGTGTAAGAATATTAATATCTGGTTTGTCCTTTAAATTATAGATCTTATTGATCCAATCATTCGATCCTCTAGATGGATTAGGTTTTTTTTTTTTTTTTTTTCATATTCATTCTTATAGCCAGTAGAGCCCGATATTACAAGAATTCCACCTCTTGCAAGGAGTATCTCGTAATTTAACATACCTAAAATTGACTAGGTTTTATTGCATGCACTATCCACTCGGTTTTATCCAATAAGTAATACCTACTTCTTAATACAAGGTACTATATAATAAGTCCGTGGCATAAATCCACGTGTGTCAGATACTATTGGAAGAGCGACATACATCTGCGTAGCACCAATGATCCGTGCAATTTTAATTACTGATATAATCTACGCGGACATAATGTCATGTCGGAGTGAAAAAGGAAGGGGTAAAAGTATAATATTCTGGATTAGTTTTATTGATATTGATAGTGATTGATATCCTTTGCTCCTAGCGGCACTAATCCTCTTTTTCGGTTCTACAGCCACCTGTAGAAGCTAATTCCGATCGAAAATTTCCATGGTCTATGCAATTGTTACAACATCGATTGAGGGGTTCCCTCGGAACATGCAATATTCCATTTTTTTCTGTTGGGATTTAGTTGACCAAACAGAGATGGAATCACTGGCAGGAATAGAATCATTCTATCCCGTTCCTTCTTGATACTCATCAAAATTGTATTGCTGTGTCGGAAGAAGGCTAGCTATACTGGTCCAGTAGACTTCAGAGATACCCTTGGTATAACATTGACAATCAAACAAGGATTGGAGAAGATATCAGTAGTTTTCCATTTCCTGATCTCTATCTTTCATGGGATCAATTCCCCCTTGACTGACTTTACAATAATATATGGAGCTGAGCATGTCTGGGAATACGGGAGAACGCTCCTTTGCTGACATTATTACTAGTATTAGATACTGGGTTATCCATAGCATTACTATACCTTCTCTATTCATTGCAGGTTGGTTATTTGTCAGCACGGGTTTGGCTTATGATGTGTTCGGGAGCCCTCGGCCGAATGAGTATTTCACAGAAAGCCGACAAGAGGTTCCATTAGTAACTGGCCGTTTCGATCCGTTAGAGCAACTCGATGAATTTACTAGATCTTTTTAGGAGGCACTCATGACTATAGATAGAACTTATCCGATTTTTACAGTTAGATGGTTGGCCGTTCACGGGCTAGCTGTCCCTACAGTTTTTTTCTTGGGATCAATATCGGCAATGCAGTTCATCCAGCGATAAACTCTATCTAAAGAAAGTATGTAGATATGACACAATCAAACCCGAACAAACAAAATGTTGAATTGAATCGTACCAGCCTCTACTGGGGGTTGCTACTCATTTTTGTACTTGCTGTTCTATTCTCTAATTATTTGTTCAATTAGGAACAATGAGAATCTTCTAACTCCATTCGGAAAGATCCAATACTCATAATTATATATGCTATGACTGTTTATGTCTCGAGCATTACCACTTAAGAAAATGTGAAAGGGAGTAAGATAAATGGCCGATACCACTGGAAGGATCCCTCTTTGGTTGATAGGTACTGTAACTGGTATTATCGTGATTGGTCTACTGGGTATCTTTTTCTATGGTTCATATTCCGGATTAGGGTCATCCCTATAGTAGGGGAAATGCACTTACTGTGGGGAATACTATACATGCGAAAGTGAAAAATTGATAAAGCCTTACCCTTCAAAGAAGGGTAAGGTCTTATCAAAATCTCTTTTTTATGAATCTTCTCTTCTATATTAATATGAATTAGAAGAGAAGATTCATATTAATACAATGACTCCGTCATTTACTCCATTCAATGCCTTTTAGTCAAGTGATGAGCCAATCTATTCTTTCGCTATATGATAAAAAAAAAAAGTTTGGATCGATCCAATTTCAATCTCTGTCGAAGGAACAACAGGGAAACGGAGAATATGAATTACTCAATATTTGCTCATTTCTCTGATCGGAAATTCTGTGAAGTTTCTGTAAAAGCCCAAACTATGAGAATCTAAATGTGCGGATAGAATCTTTTATTCTCTTATTTTGGCTTACAAAATAAAAGAGGAGGAAAAACACCTTTTATTCGTTTTCTCTCATTAGGAACGAACCCTATCAAAAGTTTTATAGGGTTGTTTTGCTTAATGAGTTATATTGCCCCTTACTTGTCTGCTCTTCCTTCTTTATTCATTTTTGAAATTCCTCAGTATAAGGAAAGGAATTGACAAATAGGACAGGATCGGAAACCCGATTAGTTCCTCTTATCTCGATGATAAACCGGATAATTTCTCCGAATCTTTTCGAAGAGGAATAATCGGATAGGATAAAGAATGGGATCAGAGAAAATAGGAATCTTCTTCAATCAAGATGACTTAGTTATTCTCCTCATCTTTCCTCCCTGCGATCTATCTATCTATTTTCCGGATCGTTTCTTTTTAACATGGGCAAGGAAAGAAGGGAATGGCATGTATATAGTACACGATATAGCATAGCATATGGGGATCGTTCGACAAGTTGATCTGTTCCAGTGCTTATTGAATCACCCACTCCCTATTCAAAAAGTCAATATATCTTAATATACTTTTTCCCAAGAATATATAAGAGAGAAGTAGGATAAAAGGATCTCCATCTCCGAAGGGGTATTCATTTTTGATCCAATCAGTCAACTTCAAAAATAGATAGACCTAAAAATTCATCTCGGCCAATTGAACTTTCTCAAATTGTTTCTTCTTAAGGACCAAAAATATCTGTGCTAAAATGACAGATGCAAAGAATAATAAAAGACCTTTAACACGTAATGGATCTTGAAGTACTATCTCTGCATCTCCTTGACCAAATCCACCCACATTAGGGTTATTCGTTAATGGTTGATCGACCTTGATCAATTCGCCTTCTGAAACAAGAAGTTCCGGTCCTGGAGGTACAATGTCAACCACTTGTCCACCGTTTGATGTATTCTCAATAGTTATCTCATATCCACCCTTTTGTTTACGTAAAATTTTGCTCACTCTTCCTGTTGCTGAAGCGCTATAGACCGTATTGTTACTCTTACTCCCGTCGGGATAAATTTGTCCTCTTCCTCTATTACCACCCACATATATGGGGTATTTCAAGAAGTGAGCTTCTTTATCAGTAGCAGGATCTGGTGAAAGGATGGGGAACACAAGTTCACTATATTTTTGACCAGGAACAGGACCTATTACAATAATGTTTTTTTGATTGGGACGATAGTTCTGAAAATAAAGATTACCCATCTTTTCTCTAATCTCAGGAGAAATACGATCCGGAGGGGCTAATTCAAAGCCCTCGGGTAAAATTAGAACAGCTCCTACATTTAAACCCCCTTTCTTACCATTAGCAAGAACTTGTTTCATTTGCGTCTCATAGGGGATCTTAACAACTGCTTCAAATACGGTATTGGGAAGAACGGACTGCGGAACCTCAAGATCTACAGGTTTTTTGGCCAAGTGACAATTGGCACATACAATACGTCCAGTTGCTTCTCGGGGATTTTCATAACCCTGCTGTGCAAAAATGGGATATGCATTCGAAATGGATGTCCGAGTTATGATATGTATCATGACCAGGACGGAAATTAACCAAGTCATCTTTTTCGTCCAGCCATAATTATTTCTATTTTGCATGGTTCAATTATTGGTTCCAAATCATTTTTTGGGTGAGAGTAGGTAGCTATCATAGTTACCTGTCAAAAATTTTGCTACTATATTGATTGAACCAAACCTAAAAGTAAGAAATCAAAAGTCTCGTACCAGGAGAAGACTGAGGGGGAGGAATAGCTAATTTCTGAACACGGAAAACAAACTTTATTATTATGTTTCAATTGTTGTCGATCATAAAAAAACCTATTCTTTACTCATTCATCGAATGATAAATTACTACAAGTGACGGAGATATACTATTTAAACGACGAAAGATCCAATATTTAAAAATCGTATCTGAGATGACTGGAAAAGTTGAAACAAGACCAGATATGATTCGTTCGTTATGGGCAAATCCATAATTTTCGGAGATCGAATCGATCATCATTTCCCAACCATGGGGCGAATGAAACCCAATACATAGATCGGTTGCTAAAAGAATGGAAAAAGCTTTCATTGTATCGCTCAGACTATAGAATAATTCTTGGATCCAAGAATTTATAATGGCAATTTTTTTCTTACCCAGAATGAGATAAGCACTTATGGAAGCAAAACCTATTAGATTTGTTAATAAATGTGAGATTATCTGGATACAATCTTCATTGTACATTTCGACCAATTGGATCGTTTCTTTTTTCATCTCTATACGAAGATCTTGTGAATGTGTTCCCGAAGAATCTTCCAACATTCTTTCTAATAGAAATAGTTCTTCTATTTTCTCAAATCTTCCTAGAGCATTTTCTTCCTGAAGATAATCAAAAATTTTATGAGATTGACCAGTATTCCACCAATTTGTAACCCAAGGCTCCAACCCTTTCCGTAATGAAATAGGAATTAACCAGGGCAGTACTACTAAACATGCGAGATATCGTAGGGAAGCTGATGCTTTATATTCGGCCACTTCCAATTCGCGAATCGCTAACAAACCTGATTCACTCGTCAGTTCTGTCCGAAATCTAGACAAAGTACGAGTGATAGAATTAGGTATGGGACCCATAGATTGATCTATTGCATAATTGTTTTACCCCGAGAAAACATATCCTCGGAGAATAAAAGGTTCGCTCCAAATGAGCGAGACGGAGCATAAGGAGGAGATCGTTCCCAGATATCCGATCATTCCAGATCGTTTCTATCTGGACCAATTATCTAGTTCTTTTTTCCATTCCATCTGACTCAAGAATAACTTGAAGTAAAATAAGTGTTATTAATTCCCAAGATCCTTTGAATTCTGATCACTGGATCGATCCTTTACAAATCTTTCCCCAGTTATTTCCAAAGATTAAAAATGCTCTTTAAAAATGAAAAAAAAAAAATTTTTCATATATATATAGGAAAATTTCCTGATTGGATATTGATTCATGTTCCTTGATCCGATCCATATTCAAATGTCTTTACATTCAAATTAATGTCTTTACATTCAAATTTATGTCGAGGATAAAGAATTATCCCCGGTTCATTTCAAAACCCTTCAATGGATGTATTCAAGAAACGGGCTGATTCGGCAGCTTTCTGTTCGATATCCCTTAGGTTCAAATTATCACCAATACGAGTTAAAGGAATGTTTTGTAGGCCCTTTATTTCCATATAAAGAACACGACGAGGGGAAATACCTTCTTTAACTTCCATTTTGATCATCTGAATATCCTTGATACTAAATTTTAGGAAAATACGACGATATCTTCCGGGAAATCCCCAACGAAAAAGACATGCAATTCCTGTTTTTTTATCAAACTTATTATAGCCACTACCCACATCGAACAAAATTGTGCACCACAGATAAGAGCTAATGAACAGACCTGCAATACCATAAAAACACATTACAATCCCTTGTGGAACAAAGAGTATTTGCTGAGATGACAATAGGGGTATCAGGTTCTTACCAAAATAACTCGAAATCCCTACCAGGAAAAATCCTAGTGAACCCAGAAAGAGGATACAAGCCCAAAAGAAATTACTTATTTTTCGAGACCCTTTTATAGGGTCTATCCAGAGCCATTTGGATCGACGATTCATAAAAAATTGTATTAAATTCCATCCTATTGAAGTTGAGGGAATGACCAAGTTTTTCATCCTTTGGTTCCCAAACTATTATGAACTAGGTATATATATACATAGCTAACATTTCAGTCAAGTCAGCCAAGTTTATGTTCTTGTAAATTCTTACCGTTTATTCCAAATAAGTCCTTCATTTCAAAATGTATGAAACAACACTGGATCAGAGGAGTATAAATATCTCCAGGAATAGAAATGTATGCCATATTCAAAAATATAACAGACCATCCATATTAACATATTTATCAATACCTATCTATTTACACATACATAGATTTTATATGTATATGTAAATAGATATTAATGAATATAAAATGAATTTTATATATATATATATATACATATATTATATAATTGTAAGATTTATCCACATTCATATATGAATATGAATAAATACATATGGATATTTATACCTATTTTGTGTCTATAAGGGTCCTATCTCATATAATCTGAAATAGATATAGATATCCTATCTGTTCTGCTGCAATTGAAAGATCCGAACCCATTTCTTAAATCTTAATTTATCATATTCATAAAATCTCGTCATTCTGAATATAAAGATGAGAAAGAACCATTGTAATTGCCGGAAGTAATAAGCCGACTAAAGGCACGAAAATAGAGGGTAGGCTAGGAATTATCATAGAACGAGTACCTTAGTTAATAAATGAAATGTTTATCCATATTACAAGGAATGATTATAAGATCAAATAAGTGATGGGACCAAATGAGCAGTCCTATTCGTCCTTCTTCATAGAATACATGTATGCAATAGAATAAATGTACGCAAATATTGTTCCTTTCGCTGTCTCTTCCAATCCAAAAATCCCGAAAATTAATTTAAAGCTGGATCCAAAATTGTTTTTGAATAAGATCCCGAGTTCAACAATGAGGATCTTCTTTCTCTATTAGAATATAGATATATTAATTACATCACTTATTCATACTATATAATATATAATAGTCATACTATATAATATATAATAGTGTAAGAACATGAATCCTGACCAAACCAATTTTTATCTTATTTCGGAGAGTGAAGGCTATATTTATTGTTAGTATAGGATTGATAATCAAAAATTGTTGGTAAGAAAGGAGTGAAAAGCAATTATCTTCAATAAATAATTATTTCACCGCGATAAGAAACTTTATCACTTTCACTTTCGTTACAAGGAACTCGATTTTATCCTTTTTTTTTACAAGGAACAAAACTAAACGTTCATTTGTTTCTATGAACAAGACCGTAAAGCCGAAATAGTTCACTTAGAACACCTTTTAAGAGATTACGTGGAACAATCAGATCAAACAAACCATGATCAAATAAATTTTCAGTCACCTGAAAATCTTCAATCACTTTCTGACCTAATGTCTGTTCGATTACTCTTTTACCTGCAAATGCGATGTACGCTTTAGGTTCGGCAATAATGATATCTCCCAACATGCCAAAACTAGCAGTCACTCCACCGGTTGTCGGAGACGTCAAAATCGAGAAATATAACAACTTGTTATCCTTCTGATGAATATGTAACGCAGAAGCTATTTTAGCCATTTGCATTAAACTAAAACTTCCTTCTTGCATGCGTGCTCCTCCGGAAGCACACACCATAATGACTGGAAGAGATTCCTCGGTAGCGCGCTCGATTAGACGGGTTATTTTCTCACCTACTACAGAGCCCATACTACCTCCCATGAACTTAAAATCCATAACTCCGAGTGCGATAGGAATACCATTTAATTTACCTATGCCTGTTTGAATAGCATCAGTTAAACCTGTCTCTATTTGACAGGAAGTGATATGATCACTATAAGGTTCATCCTCAGAATTAAGAGGATCAGAATTAGAAGGTTCATCCTCAGAATGAAATTGAAGAACATCTAGAGTGTACATGTCTTCATCCATAGGACACCAAGTGTCACGATCAATTATAAGTTCGATTCTATCTGAACTATTCATTTGCAGATAATATCCACATTCTTCACAAACACTTTTATTCTCTCTCAAGAATCTTATATAGAGCAAGCTCTCGCAATTGTCGCATTGAACCCATAATCTATTAATTTTAACGTAATCAATATTTTTCTTATTTTGATTATCCGTCTCATTAACGTCCTTACTATCCCCTTCGACCGAATCTTTTAGTAATCCAGTTATTTTACGCCTGTCTTCGAACCATTCCCTTATAGACATAGAGTTTTACATATAAAGGTGAAGATTGTTACTTTTCCTATCTTATTTTGTATTAAGAGAAGTCGTATAAATAAAATGATTAGAATTATTAATCAATAGTGGAATGAATCATTGATTAATAATCTCCATTCATTATTGATTAGGAATCCGAAGCGAAGTATCGATCCGAGATTATGATAGAACCCTTTATTCTTTTATAAAGAAAGAATCTCTCCTATACCGTGATGAAAGTCAATTTGAATCCCAAATAAAAAATCTTTTGGGCTAGAAGGGATTTGAACCCTTGACCTCAAGGTCCGGAACCATGAGCTCTGATCCACTGAGCTACCAACCCTATCGAATGATCCATAAGACCAATTTCAAATATGAGTAGGATTCGTTATCTTTTCATCGACTCACTCTGTTTTAGATATTTGACCTCGGAAATATATATCTATCTATATAGATATATCTATATAGATAGATATATAGATATTGATATTTTGAAATCCCAGATATCCGTTCACGATTTGGCTTAATCTTTGTGGTAGTGGTTAAAGATTGAGCCGAGTGCAATTAGTAGAACGAAAGTCACTGAGTTACAAGTAATCAATCGTATCAAATTCAAATTTGATCTCCTTCCATACTTCACAAGCAGCGGCTAGCTCAGGACTCCATTTACAAGCTTCACGGATCACTTCATTACCTTCACGAGCAAGATCACGTCCTTCATTACGAGCTTGTACACAAGCTTCTACAGCAACCCGATTAGCTACTGCACCAGGTGCATTTCCCCAAGGGTGTCCCAAAGTTCCCCCACCAAACTGTAGTACGGAATCATCTCCAAAGATCTCGGTCAGAGCAGGCATATGCCAAACGTGAATACCTCCTGAAGCTACGGGCAGGACACCTGGCATAGATACCCAATCTTGAGTGAAGTAAATACCACGACTTCGATCTTTTTCGATAAAATCATCACGCAGTAGATCAACAAACCCTAAAGTGACGTCTCGTTCCCCTTCAAGTTTACCTACTACAGTACCGGCGTGAACATGATCTCCACCGGACATACGCAATGCTTTAGCCAGTACACGGAAATGCATACCATGATTTCTTTGTCTGTCGATAACTGCATGCATCGCGCGGTGAATGTGAAGAAGTAGACCATTGTCTCGGCAATAATGAGCCAAACTAGTATTTGCGGTAAAACCTCCCGTCAGATAGTCATGCATGACGATAGGAACTCCTAATTCTCTTGCAAATATTGCCCTTTTCATCATTTCTTCACATGTACCTGCAGTAGCATTCAAGTAATGTCCTTTAATTTCACCCGTCTCAGCCTGAGCCTTATTAATTGCTTCCGCACAAAAGACAAAACGATCTCTCCAGCGCATGAATGGTTGGGAATTTACGTTCTCATCATCCTTGGTAAAATCGAGTCCACCACGAAGACATTCGTAAACTGCTCTACCATAGTTCTTAGCCGATAGACCCAATTTTGGTTTGATAGTACATCCCAACAAAGGACGGCCATATTTGTTCAATTTATCTCTTTCAACTTGGATACCATGAGGTGGACCTTGAAAAGTTTTGGAATAAGCAGGGGGAATCCGCAAATCTTCCAAACGTAAAGCCCGTAGGGCCTTGAATCCAAATACATTACCTACAATGGAAGTGAACAAGTTAGTAACAGAACCTTCTTCGAAAAGGTCTAAGGGGTAAGCTACATAGGCAATAAATTGACTTTCCTCTCCAGCAACGGGCTCGATGTCATAGCATCGCCCTTTGTAACGATCAAGACTGGTAAGTCCATCGGTCCAAACAGTGGTCCATGTACCGGTGGAAGATTCAGCAGCTACTGCTGCTCCCGCTTCCTCGGGCGGCACCCCAGGTTGAGGAGTTACTCGGAATGCCGCCAAGATATCCGTATCTTTGGTCTGATATTCAGGAGTATAATAAGTTAATCTGTAATCTTTAACACCAGCTTTGAATCCGACACTAGCTTTAGTTTCTGTTTTTGGTGACATAAGTCAAGTCCCTCCTTTATTAAAAATGATTTATCGCAAGGACGAGGTCTGCTCGACATGGATCAAACGTCAACAATCAATTTTAACAGAAATATACTACAAAACAGTCGCCTGTTATTGGACAATAAGATCTGCTAAATACACTCTCATTGTATAATGTTCTTTATGTATGACGCAACCCAATTTTGATGTATGACACAACCCGATTTTGATGTATGACGCAAGCCAATTTTTGCTTTTTAAGTTATTCTTCCATGGATTGACCCGAGCACCTTTCAGCTGTTAAACTAGTTCATTAATGAATTTAAGGAACCGAATCGACCTTTGATCATATCATAATGGTGCGAATTGTCCATATGAAAATACATATAGAATAGGGAACAGATGTGCGTACGAAGAGAAGAGATAACGACCAATGAGAGAAAGGTCATGAATAGCGTTCAAGTTTCAAATTTCACAGATGATCTGTGAAGTATTTTCGGTTTAAGTTATGGATAAATTGGTTCTAGTTATAGATGAATTGAACACTTCTGCATGATCCTTATCCATCTACTTACTTCATATTCCAAATATGAATGAATTCAAACTTTTCAAAAAAAAGTAGGCTATTACTAAGGTGGTAACTCCCATTCATTATTGACTGATCTGATCGATCCGATACGGAACATTTTTTTTTTTTTGATGATATTGGAAAAATCATATTTATATATATATATATTCTTCATGGATATTTTTTCCATTTTTGTATGAGAACCAATTCTCTTGTTCTCGGGGTTTCCGCACTTGTGGAAAAAAATGTGGGACGTATTGCTCAAATCATTGGCCCAGTACTGGATGTCTCTTTTCCTCCAGGTAATATGCCTTATATTTACAATTCATTAATAGTTCAGGGTCAAGATACAACCGGTCAGGAAATTCAGGTTACTTGTGAGGTACAACAATTATTAGGAAATCATAAGGTTAGAGCTGTAGCTATGAGTGCTACAGATGGTTTGACGAGAGGAATGAGAGTGATTGACACGGGAGCTCCTCTGAGTGTTCCAGTTGGTGGAGCCACTCTTGGACGAATTTTCAATGTTCTTGGAGAACCTGTTGATAATTTGGGTCCTGTAGATGCTCGCACAACATCTCCTATTCATAGATCTGCTCCCGCCTTTACACAGTTGGATACAAAATTATCCATCTTTGAAACAGGCATTAAAGTAGTAGATCTTTTGGCTCCTTACCGCCGTGGAGGAAAAATCGGTTTATTCGGAGGAGCTGGAGTGGGTAAAACAGTACTCATTATGGAGTTGATCAACAACATTGCTAAGGCTCATGGAGGGGTATCTGTATTTGGGGGAGTAGGAGAACGTACCCGCGAAGGGAATGATCTTTACATGGAAATGAAAGAATCGGGAGTAATTAATGAACAAAAAATATCAGAATCAAAAGTGGCTTTGGTCTATGGTCAGATGAATGAACCACCAGGAGCTCGTATGAGAGTTGGTTTAACTGCTCTAACCATGGCCGAATATTTCCGAGATGTCAATGAGCAAGACGTATTATTATTTATAGATAACATCTTCCGCTTTGTCCAAGCGGGATCAGAGGTATCCGCCCTATTAGGCAGAATGCCTTCCGCCGTGGGTTATCAGCCAACCCTTGGCACGGAAATGGGTTCTTTGCAAGAGAGAATTACTTCCACAAAAAAGGGATCCATAACCTCGATTCAAGCAGTTTATGTACCTGCTGACGACTTGACCGACCCTGCTCCTGCTACAACATTTGCACATTTAGATGCTACTACCGTACCATCGAGAGGATTAGCTGCCAAAGGTATCTATCCAGCAGTGGATCCTTTAGATTCAACATCGACTATGCTCCAACCTTGGATCGTAGGCGAAGAACATTACGAAATTGCGCAAGGGGTTAAGCAAACTTTACAACGTTATAAGGAACTTCAAGACATTATAGCCATTCCTGGACTGGACGAATTATCGGAAGAAGATCGTTTAATCGTAGCAAGAGCAAGAAAGATTGAGCGTTTCCTATCACAACCCTTTTTTGTAGCAGAGGTATTCACAGGTTCCCCGGGCAAATATGTTGGTCTCATGGAAACAATTAAAGGGTTTCAAATGATCCTTTCCGGAGAATTAGATGGTCTTACCGAACAGTCTTTTTATTTGGTGGGTAACATTGATGAAGCTACCGCGAAGGCTATGAACTACAAAGTGGAAAGTTAATTCTGAAAATGACCCTAAATCTTCGTGTACTGTCTCCTAATCGAGTCGTTTGGGATTCAGAAGTGAAAGAAATAATTCTATCTACTAATAGTGGTCAAATTGGCGTATTACCCAACCATGCTTCACTTGTGGCAGCTGTAGATATAGGAGTTATGAAAATACGTCTCAATGGAAAGTGGTCGACTATGGCTTTGATGGGCGGTTTCGCCAAGATAGACAATGATAGAATTACCATATTGGTAAATAATGCAGAGAGAGATGTTGACATCGATCTCCAAGAGGCCCAGGAAACTTTTCAAAAAGCTAAAGATGATTTAGCTCGAGCCGAAGGTAAAAGACAAGCAATTGAGGCTGATGTAGCTCTGAAAAGAGCTAGAACGCGATTAGAGGCTATCAGTGCTAGCCTCCCCGTCTCTAATTAAAAATTTTCTTCCTATAATGATATTATAATGGATTCAATGTTCCGTCTCGATCCAAACAAGTGGAGTAAAACTTATTAGATGCCATCGACTCCTCAATGGTATCTAATAAGTTTACCTACTATTGGATTTGAACCAATGACTCTCGCCGTATGAAAGCGATACTCTAACCACTGAGTTAAGTGGGTCATTTATTCTCATAGGTAGAGTTGGACTTATAAACGATTCTAAATGGAATTGAACGTATAGACAATGTGTCCCTGGCACCGATCGAACTTATTAGAACGTATTGGATCATAGTATCCAATCATTCAATATCTACCTTGACAGAAAGTGATCCATCTGGTTAGTATAGTAATGTATCACCAAGATTGGCAAGGAAGGGCTATAGCTCAGCTAGGTAGAGCACCTCGTTTACACGTGCGCCAATGGTTTTCGAGAGAGTTTATCGATTCGTCCGATCCACGAAATAGATTCTATGTGAAATAGTCTTACTCTATCAATTTGTTTCTCTGGGGAACAATAGCATGACAAAGATGAAGTTCGATTCGATTCGAATTACGAATCTAATTGATATGGTCAATCCCAGCTCCGTTCAATGCCAGGCATAATGAGTATAATACGGGGACCTCAAAATAGATTCTTTTCGCTCTATGAACTTTTAGGTGTATGAAGTGTCATATTTTATTTTTGGAGCGATAGAGGAGACTCTATTTGAGTCAATCTATGCCCGATCAAGGCAGACCTACGTCAAGGAAACCTTTTGAATAACTTTGGGATTGCTTCCGAAGGGTAATAATTTGGGGCACACGGAGCCATATTAGTATCTTCCTGGAAAGAGGAGAATGGCAAACTAACCGATCTTTCCATCAGTTAATGAAAGAGCCCAATGCGATAAAATGCATGTTGGGTTCTTGGAACAGTTCAAATTATTTTGATAATAAGAATTTTGATCTGTTCTACCGAGAAGGTCTACGGTTCGAGCCCGTATAGCCCTATACATTCCACTAAGTTACACTATTATTATATATATATCCTATCATAGTCCCTATGACTTGGCCCTGAAGAGTTTTTCGGATCATAGAAACTATTCTACGTTCTTATCAAGATTGATGGCTAGGAACGTTGGAACAGGGCAGGCAGATTATTATTCCTCATCGATCGAGATTGATCCGATACCAGATGATCACACCTGTAAACAAACCTTTTTTCATTCAAAAAAAAAAAAAAAGGGGGGATAAAATAAGTTAAGTAACGACTGACATGATAATATCCAATCATCATCCATTACATTTTTGGGGGTTACTAATCCACTTCCGATAGACCCAAAGTTCTAATGATTGATCCCAATCTATTGGATCTTGGCCTTCGTTCGATCGAATAGTAAGTTATTAGGATCGATCATTGGAATATGATAAATCAGGTGTAGGGGATTCCTAGCCAGTATGATTAATTGCTTCCTCCTTCCCTTTTATTCTCAAGGGAATCTATAACAAACAGGGGATCTAAGAAGTATCTGTTTGATCTAATCTGTCCAATAAAAATAGTTCGGATTGTATAACTGGAACTAAAAAGAAACAAGGCGTTTTTTATTTTCTTTTCAAGGCACTTTGAAATTCTACATACAAATATAGATAGAGGATTGAGGTATTCCATACTATATTGTTTTGATTTGCACAATGTTCGTTAAAATTCCCATTATTAGAATTTCCATTCTAAGATCGGCTAGTTCGGAACCACGGGAAAAGCGGGTAATTTGTCACGATATTTTATATATTGTATCACATTTCTTTTTTTTTTTTGTTCATTTTTATCACTAGCTCTTCGATAAACTTGGGAGTTATCTCGAATATCATATGTTTAAAGCAATCCATAGTTCAGTCAAAGTATCGATCGGACATGTGGCGTTTTAGCTCCATCCAAATGCAACGCATTCCGTTGGGGTTGAACGAAGTCCTCTTCCGTTCGTTCAATCCCTTTGCTAAAGATCGGGGCGAAGATCTTTTCTTTATCAACTAAGATTTTATACAATATGTTATGTGTGGTAAATAAAATATATTCTTGAACCATATAAGTGATAAATGGATATTTTAAATACCCGGAAAGGAAAATTCTTTGGATTTGATCCATCCTAGCTAAAGACAAACCTTGGGTTCGTTCTCTTTCTTCACCTAAGATCATCACATGGTTTTCCAGACCCATTATTTTTGATATTGGGAAAAACACTTTTCCCTCTAGTTCCGTTCTGGTAACATACCACAAACATGCAATCTACCGGCTACGCATATTGGATTGAAATCTGGACCAACCAACATTTACTTTAATCTACTCCACTATAGAATACACATATTTAATGGAATGCGTTTTAGAACAATAGAATAAATAAGTCTGTTGGGACGAAACTATATAACCCCTTGCTCAAAAATTATGTGGATTGCGGCCCAAAAGAAGCCGCCTTCTGCCCCGTTACAAATAGATCTCTATTCGGCTAGACAATAGATCTGTCCGAAATCATGTTATATCGGAATGAGCCCGGGCTCATAAGGAACTTATACGTGAAAGATTTGATACGTTTTGACGCCTACCAATCCTGTTCCGATTAACCTGCATCAAACTTTCTTTCAAATGAATTGAAAGACAACAAACATATTATCTCTTTTTACTACTATGAGATTGGATAGTACAGATGTAAAAGATCTACTTCTCAACCCTAGTAAAAGCATCGATGAACGCATGTTCCAAGATACTTCCTTCGTTCTAATGGTCTAGATTCACTGAATCTTAATATGTGACAAGCAGATATAGTCGAACTTGTCGATGCAGCCTCGATCATTTGAAACAATGACCTTCTGATAAAATACCCCCCCCCCCCCGGAGTTGTTCGGATGGAAGAGTTCTGAGTATCAAGATAAAAAAAGAAAAGAAATCCCAAGATAGATCTCTATAAATTACATTTTAACCGAACCATGTTGATGGCTTGTTCGTTCGTGGGATCTACCAAACCAATCTGCAAAACTTTATTATTCTTTTTTTTTTTTTTTTTTTAATTTGATAATATAATCTGTAAGGGAAAAAACGATCGTTATCGTTCGTGGATGAATGGGCAAAGGATCCATATGGAAGAAGAAAGATTATTCTTCCACCCTCAAAAGAACCGAGGGAGGATGGGATAGGGATATTTCTCCGGGATAAATAGGAAATACTTAATATTTATCCCATATTTTACAGAGGTCCACGGCTGGGCTGAACAACTTGTTCGAGAGTTGGTTGGGAGCTAGTCATCGATCTTGCTCTGATCCCCTGTCAGGGGTCGTCGACCTACATACAAACGTTAGTTCATTAACCTATAAAATTGATTCTTCTTGTAAGAAATGACCGTGGATAGAAACAATTGGTTTGTTTTTACGGGGCGGACGTAGCCAAGTGGACCAAGGCAGTGGATTGTGAATCCATCACGCGCGGGTTCAATTCCCGTCGTTCGCCCATAAAATAAGAGAAAAAACGGACTGGATTTTATTCTTTTTTATTTTCATATTTCAATGAAAAAATTTCTATAGATGAGAAACGGACACCCGGACCTTCTTCGTAGGAAACATCAGCCCTTTATCGGACTTGAACCGATGACTTACGCCTTACCATGGCGTTACTCTACCGCTGAGTTAAAAGGGCCCCCCATCATATAGTAATGAATGAGTCTACTACGATATATGGGCAACAAATTGGATGCACATGATCCATAGAGTAGGGTAGGGATGGCTATACTGGAAACTCCGGGCTGAGCTGATATGAAGCGAATGGAAACAAGTTATGTTATGCCTGAAAAAAATATGTTCATATTGCTAAAATAGCTAAGAGATAAATCGGCCAGGTCCTATTGTATTGACTTTCAATGCGTTCGGATCATTTTCTTTTTTTTTTTTTTTATTAGGTATGGCTCCCACCATTCCCGGTGCCAGACAATTAGTTAATCCTAGAACCGGGTTAATTACCATATGGTATATATACCGAGTTATCCTTGCAAACCTTCAAGATGTTATTACTATGAGAGAGCAACAACGGAAAGAGATAAACAAAGATTGAGAGCTCAAAATATGGATCCGTTCCAGTTTATGGCTCTCAGATAAAATAAAAATGAAGATGAACAACCTCGACTCAATGGAATCCTCCCTTCTCTATCAGAAGAGGAAGATCTTTCGAAAAAGAATGATAAAGAATTCAATTCTTTTCTAACAGAATTCTTCGAATATCATTCTTCTACAAATTGTAGAAAAATTGAAAAGAGGAAGGAATATGTTCCCGGATAGAATCTATCTCCTAAGAAGATCAATGGTTGTAAGGAAACCCCTTCCATTTTGAAAGATGACAATATATTTCACCAATTCTTTTCTTTCTTAATCCAAGATTGGTGAAATAGAATCCTTCTACATTTCGTAGAAGACATCATTTCACCAGGTGTAAACATTATTCCTGTATAAGATTAGAGGAGTTGAGGAAAAAATTCCAAGGGGAAATAAAAACCTAGAATCAATAGAATCCTTTGTTCTCTCTAGGAAATAGAAGAGAAAGAATTAAGGAATTCCAAAATTGGATTCAAATGTGAAAGGAAGGAAAGAAGTGACGGAATATCTGTCAATAGGATTGTGGCGTGTATAGTTTAGTGATAAAAGTGAGTGTGATTCGTTACATTATTAACTCAAATAGTGAAAGGATATTTGAAATGGATCTCTGATCCATCCAAAGCTCTATTTATTTCCAGATAGGTTAAGAACCAATACCCTTTTCTCCAAGATGAAAAAATCCATGTGTAACACAACTTCGTATACTTTATGTTCCCAATATACTTTACGTTCCCATATTAGGGTATAGTGCTTAACTTTTTTCTAAAAAAAAAAAAAAAAAAAAAAGAATTGTCCGGTATATACCTCCCTTTCGCTCCCAGAACCAATATATCTAAATTCCGTACGTACGGTGAGTCCGAAGGATCCTTATCACACATGAACGCAATATGGATGGGACATTTTTCAAATATTTTCCATTGTTGTGTTGTTAAACGTTCTGATTCAACGGAATGTATAGGCATATCCGAGCAATGCACAAAGGATTTTTTCCCATAAGGAAACCTTTTTTATTGGTATATACGAGCAAACCCTCTCTGGGTGGGTTCTTTATTTTGTAGTAGATAGAAAAGTTTATGAATGAACGAATAATAAGGATAAGAAACCAATAAGAAGATTATTAATAATTCTGTCAATACTATTGACAACTTCCGGGGAACTCTCATATTATGAGATGAGAATTGGCGGCCCCTATCGTCTAGCGGATTAGGACATCTCTCTTTCAAGGAGGCAACGGGGATTCGACTTCCCCTAGGGGTACCATGAAATAGGATACCCATTCGTTCAGTATATTAACCTAAAGACTTTCAATAACTTTCTTGTTCCTGGGTCGATGCCCGAGTGGTTAATGGGGACGGACTGTAAATCCGTTGGCGATATGCCTACGCTGGTTCAAATCCAGCTCGACCCAACCAATATCATCAGTACCAATCTATCGGTATGATATATTCATGCCAATCATGGATGAAAAGATAATTGGTTATTGAACTCTCCCCCCCTCCCGATACTCTATCTATGAAATTGATATGGATATGTGCCCAATTCCATGTGGATTGATACTTTCAAAGATGAAAGGGAAGGATAAGATATTTAATTGACCTAGCACTCACGTAATCTATACGATGCTATCTAGCACCTACTATAAAATAAATATGATGAACTGTACTGTATTGGGATTGTAGTTCAATTGGTTAGAGTACCGCCCTGTCAAGACGGAAGTTGCGGGTTCGAGCCCCGTCAGTCCCGATCCAATAAGTTAATAAATGAAGCTCTTAATCCCCGTAGAAGAGTGAAAAAGAGAATAGTATTTACTATTCATATAGATATTGAGTGTATCTATTGATACAGATATTGAGTATATCTATTCATATTAATAGATATACTCATAGATACATTTACCAGATCGATAATTCAGTTTGGAAAAAGACCCTTCTTACGGGGATAACATCTAATAATCATAGTGAATCTGCAATAAATATTATTCCCTCCCCGAATAATAAAAAAAAAAGGGAAATAAATAGATTTTAGGGTGACAAAGCACAGAGTTTTAGGGTTACACAGAGGTAGTTCTCCTAAGTAAGAATCCCACGGAGATCCCTATAGATAATTCACAATTATTTACAGTAGATCTTCCTTCTGTTCTTCCCCAGGAATATTGTAACTATTTCATGCTAATACTTATTTTTCATGATTGATAGCCAGTGGATTTCCAGACATTCTATTGTATTTCCAAGAATGATCATGTCAGGATCTAGACGAACTATCCGAATAGTCCTTCTCATTCCAGGGTCATGGGTGGACCTCTGGATAAATTGAATAGAATTATACTTCTATATAATCACCGGACCGGCGGATAGGCTTAATATTCAATCTAAACCGTGAAGATCTAAACGAAATACCTCTCATGTCTGATCATGTCTGACGAACGTCTTCTAGGGTAGCAGAAGGTTATTATTCGTACGAATTCTATTCTTTCGTTGATCGGAATGTTTTATGATGCACGTAAGTTTTGACTATTAATCATATAAAAAAAAGATCATATTATGTTATACTATTTCCATCGAATAATTAATTCAATCCGTTAGTTAGGTTCCATTACTCGAACCGATTCTATTCATTAAATCACATCTATTTCATGGATCTTGAAAGATTCATCTCTATGAGATAAAATCTCGAGCTATTTGAAACGAAGTAAAAATCAGGAGATCATGGAAGTCAATAACCAAGCATTTCTTGCTGTTGCACTGTTCATTTCAATTCCTACTGCTTTTTTACTTATTCCTTACGTCAAAACGGTCAGTGGAAGCAGTGTAAGCAGTGAAAGCAATTGATTCGTATTAAAATGGAGTGATTACTAAATGATCCGGATCATAAGTATAAAATAGGTTATGGAATCGTATTCTATTTAAGATTGCTTTCAATTTTATTTGGAAAAGCAAAAAAGAAAGAAAAGAAGTAGTACGAAGGAAAAGACTATCTAACTTTTTCTGTTATACTACTTCTTATACACCCATATATGGATAAATAGATCTTAATAGTACTTGTCCATATATGGTAAATGTAGAATGAAGGACCTCATACCATAAAATAACGGAGCTGATCAACTTATTAATGCCCCTGTGAAAATAGGCCCAATGGAAACAGACGTGATTCTGAACGTACTTGCAAATTGTTTAGGATCAAAGTGAAACATCTTTTTCCGGTACGAACATCGTTTTATAGTACATATTAGATATGGAACTTTAAATGGTACAAGAAAAAGCAAAGGGATCTATTACTTATGTCTCATATTTTTCTGAGATCGGAATTCATATCAGATCCGATCAATTCAGAACCATCCGGTGAAACATGGACTATTTTTTATTCCTACTAAGAAAGAGAAGAGATATCGTTCTTCGGTGGAAGAAACAAAATTATCGACTCATTAAAGAACTAATTAATTCAAACCTGTTAGAGAGAATTAGATAGGAAAATGATAATGATAAGGAATTATGCATATTCCTTACTTACGAGGATAAAGAGGAAAAAATGATATGGATGGAAAGACTCTTTCCATTTGGAAAGAAGATTCAATATTACTGAATCCTTATGCAACAGGAGATATTATCATGCATGATCTGTAAGGAACACACTAATTGATTCTTAAGCATTACCATTATAGTCCACTTCTCCCCCATACTACGAGTGAAAGGGAAAATGTAAAAACTACCATTAAAGCAGCCCAAGTTATACCGACTATATCCATACGGATCATGTTCTCTCAAAAATAATGATTTCATTATCGAGATGATAAGTGAACTATTAACGATAGTGCAAAGTTGAAGTTTATATGGTCCACCTTTGCATTATGAACGTTACTGATGTTCGAGCTGATATGTGAGATCAATAAATCCATTTGATCATTGACCAACGAGTTACTATAACTAACTCGAGGGTCGTACATTCACGACGGAATCGGAATCAAATGCACGCAACTCACTATCTATATCGGTAATATTTACCAATATGTCTCCAGAGGTTCTGCAATGGAAATAAATGCTTTTCGTTCCATTTACTTACCTCAACAAGGCGACACCCGGATTCGAACTGGGGATGGAGGATTTGCAGTCCTCTGCCTTACCGCTTGGCTATGTCGCCGAGACAAGATATGGGAATGCTAAGGACAGATCGAATAATTCGTCCGTCCTTTAAGTATAGTATGAGATGTATACTAAAGTCAACCATAAAGGAAATGGATCTAATTTTTTCTCCGTCTTTTTATCTATTTTCATTAGGAATTTTTCTAAGTGAGATTCACATTTAAGTTTGATTCATTCGTTCATAGATCCATTTCACGTGATTGGATTAAAGTATAAAAGTACCTCTTCTTTCCTTATCTTTTTTTTTTTTTTATTGGAGATATATATATGGATACGGGTAGAATTTCACGGGATATAGTGTATGCATCCGAATCTTTTTTGTCGGATTGATCTATATAGATCAATCGGGAATAATTGAATAGGCTTTTTTACGGATGGGAAACTTCCAATGCGATTAGATGAAAATGAGGGAGCGTTTACAATCCCCGAATTTGGTAAGATACAATTTGAAGGATTTTGTCGTTTCATCGATCAGGGCTTGATGGAAGAACTTCATAATTTTCCGAAAATTGAGGATACAGATAAAGAAATTGAATCCAGGCTTTTTGGTAATGAATATGAATTAGCAGAACCTTTCATCAAAGAGAGAGATGCTGTATATCAGTCCCTTACATATTACTCTGAATTATATGTACCAGCAAGATCGATTCGAAGAAATAGTAGGAAGATACAGAAACAAACTGTATTTCTCGGAAATATTCCTTTAATGAATTCCCATGGGACATTTGTAGTAAATGGAATTTACAGAATCGTGGTGAATCAAATATTAATAAGTCCCGGTATTCATTACCGTTTGGAATTAGATCATAATAGAATAAACTATATATATACCGGCACTCTGATTTCAGATTGGGGAAGAAGATCGAAATTTGAGATCGATGCGGGAGAAAGGATATGGGCTCGTGTAAGCAGAAAACGAAAAATATCTATTCCAGTTCTATTATCAGCTATGGGTTTAAATCTCGAAGAGATTCTGAACAATACTCGCTATCCAAAAATATTTTTATTTTTACTGAAGAATAAGAAAGGGAAGCGGGAGCGGGAGGAATATCTCTGGTCCAAGGAAAATGCCATTCTGGAGTTTTATAAAAAACTCTACTGTATAAGTGGCGATTTGGTATTTTCCGAGTCTCTATGTAAAGAATTGCAGGAAAAATTTTTCCGACAAAGATGTGAATTGGGAAAGATTGGTCGACGAAATCCGAACAAAAAACTCAACCTTGATATACCCGAGAACGATATTTTTTCATTACCACAAGATGTATTGGCTGCTGTGGATTACCTTATCGGAGTGAAAATTGGAATGGGTACACTCGATGATATAGATCATCTCAGGAATCGACGTATTCGTTCTGTAGCAGATTTATTACAGAATCAATTCAGATTAGCTCTAGGTCGTTTGGAAGATGCAGTTCGAAGAACTATACACAGAGCAACCAAGCGTAGATCAACTCCTCAGAACTTGGTAACTTCAACTCTATTAAAAAACACTTTTCAAGATTTTTTTGGTTCACACCCATTATCCCAATTTTTGGATCAAACTAATCCATTGACGGAAATAGCTCATGGGCGAAAATTGAGCCATTTAGGCCCTGGGGGCTTAACAGGGCGAACTGCTAGTTTTCGGACACGGGATATTCATCCCAGTTATTATGGGCGTATTTGTCCAATCGATACGTCCGAAGGAATGAATGCTGGACTTGTTGCATCATTATCTATTCATGCAAAGATTAGTCATTGCGGTTCTTTACAAAGTCCATTCTATAAGATTTCTGAGAGATCGATAGAAGAAAATATTGTTTATCTATTACCGGGAGAAGATGAGGATGAATACTATCGGATAGCTACGGGAAATTCTTTGGCGTTAAATCAAGGGATTCAAGAGGAACAAATTACTCCAGCTCGATACCGACAAGAATTTATAGTTATTGCATGGGAACAAATCCATTTCAGAAGTATTTTTCCTTTCCAATATTTTTCCATTGGAGTTTCCCTTATTCCTTTTCTCGAACATAATGATGCGAATCGCGCGCTAATGGGTTCTAATATGCAGCGTCAAGCAGTTCCACTTTTCCGACCCGAGAAGTGCATTGCCGGAACTGGGTTGGAAGGTCAAGCAGCTTTAGATTCAGGAAGTGTAGCTATAGCTACACAAGAGGGAAGGATCGAGTATATCGATGCTGTAAATATCACTTCATCGGTTAATGAAGACACTGTACGAACAGAATCGGTTATGTATCAACGTTCTAATACCAATACTTGTACGCATCAAAAACCTCAAGTTCGTAAAGGGGAATTTGTAAAGAAGGGACAAATTATGGCGGACGGTGCGGCTACGGTAGGGGGAGAACTCTCTTTGGGAAAAAACGTCTTAGTAGCTTATATGCCATGGGAAGGATACAATTTTGAAGACGCAATACTCATTAGTGAACGTCTGGTATATGAAGATATTTATACCTCTTTCCATATCGTAAGATACAGGATTGAAATCTGTATGACGAGCCAGGGTCCTGAAAGAATCACTAGAGAAATACCTCATTTAGATGCTCATTCGCTTCGTCATTTGGACGAAAATGGTCTTGTAATGCTAGGATCTTGGATAGAAACAGGTGATGTTTTGGTAGGTAAATTAACGCCTCAAACAACAGAAGAATCATTATGTGCCCCGGAAGGAAGATTATTACAAACAATATTTGGTATTGAAGTATCCACTGCGAGAGAAAATTGTCTCAGAGCACCTATAGGTGGAAGAGGTCGAGTTATTGATGTGAGATGGATCAATAGAGTAGATGATTCCGGTGATAATGCGGAAACAGTCCACGTATATATATCACAAAAACGTAAGATACAAGTGGGTGATAAAGTAGCTGGAAGGCATGGTAATAAAGGTATTATTTCAATAGTTTTGCCCAGACAAGATATGCCCTATTTGCAAAATGGAATACCAGTTGATATGGTATTGAATCCATTAGGGGTACCTTCACGAATGAATGTAGGACAGATCTTTGAATGTTTACCCGGTTTAGCAGGAAACCTGATGAACAAACATTATAGAATAACACCTTTTGACGAAAGATATGAGCGAGAAGCTTCGAGAAAACTAGTGTTTCCTGAGCTTTATAAAGCTAGTGAACAAACAGCTAATCCATGGGTATTCGAACCGGATCATCCTGGAAAACATAGATTAATCGATGGAAGAACAGGAGATGTTTTTGAACAACCTGTTACAATAGGAAAAGCTTATATGTCGAAATTGAGTCATCAAGTTGATGATAAAATACATGCACGTTCGAGTGGACCTTATGCACGGGTTACACAACAACCTCTTAGAGGAAAATCCAAACGAGGGGGGCAACGAGTAGGAGAAATGGAAGTTTGGGCTCTAGAAGGTTTTGGTGTTGCTTATATTTTACAAGAGATGCTTACTCTCAAATCTGACCATATTAGAACTCGTAATGAAGTACTTGGTGCCATTATCACTGGAGGACCAATACCTAAACCTGACACTGCTCCAGAATCTTTCCGATTGCTCATTCGAGAATTACGATCTTTAGCTCTAGAATTGAATCATGCTATTATATCTGAGAAAGACTTTCAGATAGATAGGGAGGAAGTTTGATCAGAATGAATCAAGATCTTTTATGATTGACCAGAATAAACATCAACAACTTCGAATTGGATTAGCTTCTCCCGAACAGATTTGTGCTTGGTCAAAAAAAATTTTACCTAATGGCGAGATAGTTGGACAGGTGACTAAACCCTATACTCTACATTATGAAACTAATAAACCAGAAAGAGATGGATCGTTTTGTGAAAGAATCTTTGGACCTATAAAAAGTAGAGTTTGTTCTTGTGGAAATTCTCCAGGGATCGGAAATGAGAAGATAGACTCAAAATTTTGCACACAATGTGGAGTTGAATTTGTTGATTCTCGAATTCGAAGATATCGAATGGGATACATTAAACTAGCATGTCCGGTGGTTCACGTATGGTATTTGAAACGCCTTCCCAGTTATATTGCGAATCTATTAGCTAAAACTCGGAAAGAATTAGAAGGCCCAGTATATTGCGATGTGTGACTTGATCACAAGTTCCGATCATACAGATCCGTAATAAGGAACTGTCATCCTATTAAATCTCATTGGGATGCCTTTAGCTCTGACATGTCCCTCCGGAGGAGTAGCATGAAGCTCAGAATTATAAGCATCTTGAACGGATGTTGAGAAAGAGGAATTAGTCCAGGGTTTCTATATTCTGTATCAAATTGCTAATTGAACTTCGTCAAAACACTTCTTTTATAGAATGGAATTCAAAAGTAATCATCTTTCAGATTATTCCTGAATAAGAGATATTCCGGAACAAAGATATGGCTATAGGAGTCTATTCATCGCACATATGCTTCGATCGATAGATAGTGTTGTAACCATCGAAGTAGAGCAAGCAGGAACCTAAAGGATCAAATGGAACGAGATAAAGACAAGTAAATCCCTAATTGAAGATCTTTTCAAAAAGAAATGTATTGTTCGGAAGGGAGGAGACTGCTCAATAATTCCATATCTATGTTGTATAATCGCAAAGGAATACTCAATTTAACCTGGAACTTGAGCAGAGAGTAGCGGTCTCTCTTCAGAGCGAAAAAGATTTTTTCGCTTCTTTTTTTTTTTTTTTTTAGTTACTTGAGCCGGATGAGAGGAAACTTTCACGTCCGATCCTGAGGGGGGAAATCTTAGAATAACCTATCCAAATCTTTTTCTTGCTAGGCCCATAGCTAACAAACCAACTTTATTGAGATCACGGGGTACATTCAATTATGAGATTCAATCCTGGAGAGATATTATTCCTCATTACCTCTCTGCTCGTACTCATTACCTCTTTGCTCGAGGTTCTGGAACATTTCAAGAGAGAGAAATAGCTACTGGGGGAGATGCTATCAGGGAACAACTAACTGGTCTGGATCTGCAAATGATTATAGATCGTTCACATATGGAATGGAAGAATTTGGTTGAATTGAAATGGAATAGATTGGAGGAGGATCAAGAATCTACTGTGGATGGATGGGAGGATGAAACAATTCGAAGAAGAAAGGATTTTCTGGTTGGACGCATTAAATTGGCTAAACATTTTCTCCGAACAAATATAGAACCAAAATGGATGGTTTTATGCCTATTACCAGTTCTTCCTCCCGAACCGAGGCCAATCGTTCAATTAGGTGAAGGTGGACTGATTACTTCATCAGATCTAAATGAACTTTATCGAAGAGTTATCAATCGGAATAATACTCTTACCAATTTATTAGCAAGAAGTGGATCTGAGTCATTTGTTATTTGTCAAAAAAAATTGATCCAAGAAGCCGTAGATGCACTTCTCGATAATGGCATCTGTGGACAACCAATGAGAGACAGTCATGATAGGCCTTATAAATCGTTCTCAGATGTGATCGAAGGCAAAGAGGGAAGATTTCGTGAAAATTTACTAGGGAAACGAGTTGATTATTCAGGTCGTTCTGTTATTGTGGTGGGTCCCTTTCTATCATTGTATCAATGTGGATTACCCTCAGAAATAGCAATAGAGCTTTTTCAAGCATTTGTAATTCGTAGTCTCATTGGACGACATATTGCTCCCAACCTAAGAGCTGCTAAAAGTATGATTCGAGATAAGGGACCGATTGTATGGGAAGTACTTCAAGAGATTATGCAAGGACATCCTGTATTGTTGAATCGAGCACCTACCTTACACAGATTAGGAATACAAGCGTTTCAACCTATTTTAGTAGAAGGACGCGCCATTCGTTTACATCCATTGGTTTGTGGAGGATTTAATGCGGACTTCGACGGAGATCAGATGGCTGTCCATGTACCTTTATCTCTGGAAGCTAGAGCAGAAGCTCGTTTACTCATGTTTTCTGAGAAAAATCTTTTGTCTCCAGCTATCGGAGATCCTATTTCTATACCGACTCAAGATATGCTTCTTGGACTTTATATATCAACGATCGGAAATAATCAAGGTATTTATGGTAATAGGTACCACCCGTATCACTCGGAAAATAAAAGCTTTTCCCGTAAGAAACCTTCCTTTTATAGTTATGATGATGTGCTCAGAGCTTATCGACAGAAACGAATTGACTTATACAGCCCCTTATGGCTTCGGTGGGAGGAAGTGGATCTACGTATCATTACCTCCGTAAACCAAGAAGCCCCTATCGAGGTTCAATACGAATCTTTGGGTACCTTCCACGAAATCCATGAACATTATAGAATAAGAAAAGGTAGAAGAGGGGAAATCCTTAATATATACATTCGAACAACTGTTGGTCGTACTCGTTTCAATCGAGAAATGGAAGAAGCCATACAAGGTTTTGCCCGTTCTGAACACCCAAAGAAATCACTACCAGCTTTTAGGATCTAATGTTATTGATCTTATGATCTTTAAATTAGTGTAGATATAGAGATCGAGGAAGCCTTCGAATAACCGGCTTGAACCCATTGCTTAATCCTGCTCATGAAAATATGGAGATTTTTCCTTATGAAGGAACGAACCAGATTGCCCTTTGATAATTTGCCCTTTTATAATAAAGTGATGGATAAAACTGCCATTAAAAAGCTTATTAGCAGATTAATAGATCACTTCGGAATGACATATACATCACATATCTTGGATCAACTCAAGACTTCAGGTTTTCAACAAGCTACTCATACAGCTATTTCATTAGGAATTGATGATCTTTTAACAGCACCTTCCAAAGGATGGCTCGTCCAAGATGCGGAGCAACAAGGTTCTATTTCGGAGAAACATAATCATTATGGGAATGTACATGCAGTGGAAAAATTACGTCAATCGATCGAGATATGGTATGCTACAAGTGAATATTTGAGAAAGGAAATGAATCCGAATTTTAGCATGACTGATCCCTTAAATCCAGTACATGTTATGTCCTTCTCAGGAGCTAGGGGAAATACATCTCAGGTTCACCAATTAGTAGGTATGAGAGGATTAATGTCAGATCCTCAAGGACAAATCATTGATCTACCCATTCGAAGGAATTTACGCGAAGGGCTCTCTTTAACGGAATATATTATTTCCTGTTATGGGGCTCGTAAAGGAGTTGTGGATACTGCTGTACGAACAGCAGATGCTGGATACCTCACACGTAGACTCGTTGAAGTGGTTCAACACATTGTAGTACGTAGAAAAGATTGTGGCACTATCCAAGGTATTTTCGTAAGTCCCATTCGAGGTCGAGAAAGGGACAGAAATGAAATTTTTGTACGAACACAAATACTGATTGGCCGTGTGCTAGCAGACGATGTATATATAAATAGGAGATGCATTGCCACGCGCAATCAAGATATTGGAGTTGGACTTGCCAATCAATTAATAAATCTTCGAACACAACCAATATATATACGAACCCCCTTTACTTGCAAGAGTATATCTCGGATTTGTCAATTATGTTATGGTCGGAGTACTACTCACAGTCACTTGATCGAATTAGGAGAAGCAGTAGGTATTATTGCAGGCCAATCCATTGGGGAACCAGGAACTCAACTAACACTAAGGACTTTTCATACCGGGGGGGTATTTACTGGTGATATTGCAGAACATGTACGAGCTCCTTTCAATGGAAAGATTGAATTCAATGATAATTTGGTTTATCCTACACGTACATGTAATGGACATCCTGCTTATCTATGTCATAATAACTTATCCATCACTATTGATGGTAAGGATCAAGTACAGAACTTAACCATTCCACCACAAAGTTTGCTTTTGGTTCAGAATGATCAATATGTGGAATCGGAACAAATTATTGCCGAGGTTCGCACTAGAACATCTTCCTTCAAGGAGAAAGTTCGCAAAAATATATATTCTGACCTAGAAGGAGAAATGCACTGGAGTACCAATGTGTGTCATGCACCTGAATATGTACACGGTAATGTTCATTCTATACTCAGGACGGGTTATTTATGGATATTATCGGGAGGTATATACGGATCCGGTGTAGTACCTTTCCCATTTAATAAGCATCAGGATCAAGTAGATGTTCAACTTTTTGTTGCCAAACATAAATCACTTTCCGATTCTTACGTGGATCAAGTGGAACATAGATTGGGTGACTCAAACTGCTATGAGAAGGAAGAACAAATCTTCAGTTATTCAGAAACTGATGGGACCATATGCAACGAGCATCAAGACTCTATTTATGTCACCTTTTCCCCAAAGAATTACAATATTAAGGGGAAAAAACAAATGGATCGATTCATCGTCCCGTTGCAATGTGATAAAGAATGGGGAAAAAGAAGAATACCTTGTCCTGATGCGATTCTTAGAATACCCAAAAGTGGTATTCTACAGAGAAATTCCATTTTTGGATATTCTAACGTAGAATATGGAATACCTGATGGGCCAGATATGACAATACCCTTTTCCCTAGATTTCTCGAGGGAAGGGGACAACTTGCAGATTCAAGTTAGCAATTCTATTTCGTACGAAGATGATGAACGAATCCAAGTAATGAATGACACAAGTATTCCATTGGTTCAAACTTGTCTAGGATTTGATTGGGAACAAATAGATTCTATAGAATCTGGAGCTTATGCTTCTCTTACTTCAGTAAAAACAAATAAGATCGTTAGCAATATGATCCAAATTAGCTTGATGAAATACCCCCTTTTTTTCATGGGGAGAAGGGACAATAAAGCAAGTTCTAATTTGATGTTACATAACAAATTGTCCCACACTAATCTTTTCTCTTCCAATGGGGAGAGTCAATTAATTAGTAAGCATCAAGGAACTATTTGTTCATTATCTAATGGGGGGCAAGATAGTGGATCTTTTACGGTTCTGTCACCATCCGACTGTTTTCGAATCGTTCTAGTCAATGATTCAAAATGTTATGATACGGTAAATAAATCAAATAGAGAGGATCCTATGAGAAAAATCATTGAATTTTCGGGTCTCTTGGGTCATTTACATAGTATCACCAACCGTTTTCCATCCTCCCATTTTCTAACTTATAAAAAAGTATTGTCAAAGAAACATTCCATTTTCCACAAGTATTTCAATACTTTTCAAGTACCTAAATACTATTTTATGGACGAAAATATGAGAATTTCTCATTTCGATCCGTGCAGGAACATAATCTCCAATCTCTTGGGTCCAAATTGGTGCTCTTCTCCATCCGAATTCTGCGAAAAAACATTTCCAGTAGTTAGTCCTGGACAATTTATGCCTGAAAGTGTATGTATATCCGAGCATGAACCACTCCCCGAATCTGGTCAAATTATAGCAGTTGATGAGGAATCTTTAGTCATTAGATCAGCTAAACCCTATTTGGCTACTCGAAAAGCGACTGTTCATGGTCATTATGGAGAAATTCTTGACAAAGGAGATACATTGATAACATTGATATATGAAAGGTTCAAATCCAGTGATATAATTCAAGGTCTTCCTAAAGTTGAACAATTGTCAGAAGCCCGTTTGAATAATTCAATATCGATGAATCTGAAAGAAAGTTTTGAAAATTGGACCGGGGATATGACAAGATTTCTTGGAAGTCTTTGGGGGTTATTCATCAGTGCTAGGATAACTATGGAACAAAGTCAGACTCATTTGGTCAATCAGATTCAAAAGGTTTACCGATCCCAAGGGGTACGAATTTGTGATAAGCATATAGAAATTATTGTACGCCAAATGACATCGAAAGTATTAATTTCAGAAGATGGAACAGCTAATGTTTTTTCACCCGGGGAACTCATTGGATTATCACGAGCACAGAGAATGAATCGTGCTCTGGAAGAGGCAATCTACTATAAAACTATGTTATTGGGAATAACAAGGGCATCTCTGAATACTCAAAGTTTTATATCCGAAGCGAGTTTCCAGGAAACTGCTCGGGTCTTAGCTAAAGCTGCTCTACAAGGTCGTATCGATCGGTTGAAAGGCTTGAAGGAAAATGTTATTCTCGGGGGGATTATACCTGCCGGTACTGGACAACATATTCGCCGTTCAGGGAAACGTAACGGAATGGATCCAAGAATGGGGAATAGAAATCTATTTAGCAACAAAGTGAAAGATATTTTATTTCATCATGACAAGGTCTCTTTTTTTTCCATTCAAGAAAATTCTCACAATATATTTAAACAGCCATTAAAATAGTCTTGATAAATAGTCTTGATAAATAGATTTATTGTTATGTTCATGAATATTAATCCTATAATATAATAGGAAAAATATCAAATATTCTATGAGTGAGAACGTTTGTACCACGTACTAGACAGATAGGCAATCTTTGAGATGTAATCGATTCCATTGGAATAATTAGATATTACAGTCCATGTTATTTCGTTATTTTGGGGAGGAAAGCGAACGAGAATGAGCAAAAGATATTGGAACATTGATTTGGAAGAGATGATGGAAGCAAGAGTTCATTTAGGGCATAAAACTAGGAAATGGAATCCTAAGATGGCACCTTACATTTTTACAGAGCGTAGAGATACTCATATTATTAATCTGGCTAAAACTGCTCGTTCTTCATCAGAAGCTTGTGATTTGCTGTTTGATATAGCAGGTAGAGGAAAGCAATTCCTGATAATCGGTACGAAATATCAAGCAGCTGATTTAGTAGCATCAGCTGCTACAGAAGCTCGATGTCATTATGTAAATAGAAAATGGCTTGGTGGTATGTTAACTAATTGGTCTACTACAGAGACGAGACCTCAGAAGTTCAAGGATTTAAAAAAAGAACAAGATACGGGACGATTCAATCAACCTCCAAAAAAAGAAGCAGCAATGCTCAAGAGACAATTGGACCAATTGCAGAAATATCTAGGTGGGATTAGATACATGACGAGCTTACCCGATATTGCAATAATTACTAATCAACAAGAAGAATCCATTGCTCTTGGGGAATGTAGAACTTTGGGTATTCCGACAATTTGCTTAGTTGATACAGATTGTGATCCAGATCTCACGGATATCCCAATTCCAGCCAATGATGATGGTATAGCTTCAATCCAATTGATCCTGAACAGATCAACGTCAGCAATTTGTGAAGGAAGGTCATTAAGGTCATTATAGCTATATGAAGGGTTAATAGATAGTTAATTAGTAATAATAATAATAAAATAGAAAAAAAGGGGAGGGGTACCTGAGGATTTACTGAGTTGGCTGCTATTCCATTTAAGATATCGTAAGAGCGAATTTCATTTCTTTATTTGGTTGGCTGCTCCAAATTGAAAAATATTCTTAATGGAATAACCATTTTATTATCTCGTGGCATCAAAAATTCTGATGAGAGTGAAATAATTGAGGAATCCCTCATTCGACAAAAATCATTTCTTTTCTTCTTTAAGTTAATCTTTACAAGGGGGTAATATGGATATGGATATCGTACGATCTCCTATTAGCACACTGAATCATATCTATGAGATATCCGGTGTGGAGGTAGGTCAACATTTTTATTGGCAAATAGGGGGGTTTCAAGTTCATGCACAGGTACTTATAACTTCTTGGGTTGTAATTGCTGTCTTATTAGGTTCAGCTACCATAGCTGTTCGAGATCCACAAACCATTCCTACCGGTGGTCAAAATTTTGTTGAATATATTCTCGAATTTATTCGGGACTTGGCCAGAACTCAGATTGGGGAAGAAGAATATGGTCCTTGGGTTTCCTTTATTGGAACTATGTTTCTATTTATCTTTGTTTCTAACTGGTCAGGTGCTCTTCTTCCTTGGGGAATTCTAAAATTACCTCAAGGGGAGTTAGCCGCACCTACAAATGATATAAATACTACGGTTGCTCTAGCTTTGCTTACGTCAGTAGCATATTTCTACGCAGGTCTTGCAAAGAAGGGGTTAGGTTATTTTGGTAAATATATTCAACCAACCCCAATACTTTTACCAATTAACATCTTAGAGGATTTTACAAAACCTTTATCACTAAGTTTTCGACTTTTTGGAAATATATTAGCCGACGAATTGGTAGTTGCCGTTCCTGTTTCTCCGGTACCTTTAGTAGTTCCTATACCTGTAATGTTCCTGGGATTATTTACGAGCGGTATTCAAGCTCTGATCTTTGCAACTCTAGCCGCAGCTTATATAGGTGAATCCATGGAGGGTCATCATTAAACCACTAAATAACTGTTCAATCAGACATAATATTATCTAAGTATCGTACCAACTCATGACTTGATATGTATGGTAGGAGCAAATCGGAATTCTTAGTAACAAAGGCTTGGTAAGAAGATTTAGGATCAGTTAACTACTAATTCCATCCATTAGATCTCCAGATAGAGTGGATCAGATTGGTCCATTTGTATAAAGATATGAAAGAAAATAGGATCGAACATGTTCACTAATCGGAGTTGGTTGAGTAAAGAATGTACTCCGGCGTAGAACGATTCCATTTTTGTTCCTAGTAAAGGGAGGATTTTTTAACATGTTTACTTTGTATATAGTTCGTTTCATATATTAATCCATTTATATTTATTATAAGCCTTATAGATTATATGGATTAATATATCATATATAGATGTTATATATAATTACTTATAGGCTCTTACACAGTCTATTATCTCTCCGTAATAATAATTCATATGTTCAATAAAATGGAATCTGTATTTCAGATATTTTCATGAATAAATATCTTCATAAGGAATAATAGGTTTCCCTATTCGTTGATATTTTGATACCTAAATCTTTTGGGTTCTTAGTTGTTCGGAATAAATCGTTCCATAATTTCACTATTGGTGAACAATCAATAGATGAAACTGTTGTATTATCAACTATTTCCCAACCTTAGTAAGAGGAGATTACCATGGATCCCTTAATTTCTGCTGCTTCCGTTATTGCTGCTGGATTATCTGTAGGGCTTGCTTCTATTGGACCCGGCGTTGGTCAGGGCACTGCTGCGGGCCAAGCTGTAGAAGGTATTGCGAGACAACCAGAAGCGGAAGGTAAAATACGGGGTACCTTACTGCTAAGTTTAGCTTTTATGGAAGCTTTAACTATTTATGGACTAGTTGTGGCCCTAGCACTTCTATTTGCAAATCCCTTTGTTTGATCCTGAAAACAAAGATCCCTACACCTCGTCATTACATTAGTATTTCTCCAATAATTGAATTGTTGAGTTGCTCTTTTAGGGGAAGGGCTGATCCGAATAATTAGCAAATGAATTAATGAATTATTGTCTTTCTTCCTATACCTATACTTCGGTCATAAAGATTAATGATACTCGCGGCAGGGAAGAGAGTAGATAGGGCAAGCAATTTTTTTTTTTTTTATCCTTATATGAGACCTGGGACTAAGTATCCCAAATATTCTTATCCAGAACTAGATAGGATCAAATAAGAAAAGAACAAGATTCTGTAGAACATATCCTTATCTATGAGGGGAGAACGTATGAAAAATGTAATGGATCCTTTCATTTCCTTGAGTTATTGGCCTTCTGCTGGGGGTTTCGGGTCAAATACCAATATTTTAGAAACAAATATAATAAATCCAAGTGTGGTGCTTAGTGTACTAATCTATTTTGGAAAGGGAGTGTGTGCGAATTGTATATTCGAATAATATGGCTGGGCCCAACCAGCTGCACTTTGGAGTTTGGAGATAGAAAAGTGCATGATCTCTACGAATTACTTCCGAACAGGGAATAGCGAAGAACTATAGCATTTCGTAATTGATTGGGAGATTAACTCTTAGTTTATACCAACCAACCAATGAGAGAGGACCATTAGAATGGTTAAAGCTGAACTGCTTGAAGTCTAAGCACAACTAACTGGGTACTCTTTCCACCGCTGTGTCAAGATGAGATGGATTCAAAGGCATAGTTGGAGATTGATCCGATATATAACATTCATATCAATGGAATAATCCATTTACTGAAAAATAGTCCCAATCTCCCATCCAAATTTAGTTCCAATGCTGAACCGACGACCTACACAGAACATAAGGGAAATTATTCGATAAAACAAAAAGGAGGAGGCACAAATGAATTGGTTGAATGGAACGTATTGATTCCAATTTCATGGGAGAATAAAAGGAGAGAAAAGGGGAAACAACAGGAAAAACAACAACTTTATTGATAATTGCAAATCCCTTTTGCCGGAAGAGCCCTTCGAAGATCTCGGTCTTTTATAGATTGATTCTAATCTTCCGTAAACGGAACGGAAAGGGCAGGCTTGGTGTTTATGAGGGAAGGGAACGTATATGTTCCTGGGGAATAAAAAAAGAACTGAGCAGGAGAGCCGAATGAATTGAAAGATTCGTGTTCGGTTTGGGAAGAGATTATGAATTCATTAAATTTGTGAATAGATAATCTACTTTCATTAAGTAATCTATTAGATAACCGTAAACAGAAAATATTGAGTACTATTCAGAATTCGGAAGAACTATGTAAAGTAGCTATCGATCAGCTCGACAAAGCTCGGGTTCGCTTAAGGGAAGTGGAAAGGATAGCAAACGAAATCCGGGTAAATGGAGACTCCCAGATAGAACGAGAGAAAGAGGATCTCATCAAAGTTGCTTCTGAGAATTTGGAACAATTAGAGGATCCCAAGAATGAGACGGTTTACTCCGAACAGCAAAGAGTAATTGACCAGATCCGACAACAAGTTTCTCGCCAAGCTTTACGAAGAGCTATAGGAACTTTGAATAGTCGTTTGAATACTGAGTTACATTTACGTACGATCGATCACAATATTGGCCTGCTTAGAGCCATGATGAACACAAATAATTAGTTGTTATAGGTCCTATTTCTCAACAGATAATTAATGAGTGCTAATGGGAAATATTCGACTCGACGAAATTAGTAGTATTATACGAAAACAGATCGAACAATATAATAACGAAGTAAGAGTTGGTAATCTTGGCACCGTACTTCAAGTAGGAGATGGCATTGCTCGTATTCATGGTCTTGATGAAGTAATGGCAGGGGAATTATTGGAATTTGGAGATGGTACAGTAGGCATTGCCCTAAATTTGGGATCGGATAATGTTGGAGCTGTATTAATGGGTGATGGCTTGATGATACAAGAAGGCAGTTCCGTGAAAGCAACGGGAAAAATTGCTCAGGTACCAGTAAGTGATGCGTATTTGGGTCGTGTTGTAAATGCTCTAGCCCAACCCATTGATGGCAAGGGTCAAATTTCAGCTTCCGAATTTCGACTGATTGAATCTCCCGCTCCAGGTATTATATCAAGACGTTCCGTATATGAACCCCTTCAAACGGGACTTATTGCTATTGATTCTATGATTCCTATAGGACGTGGTCAGCGAGAATTAATTATTGGGGACAGACAGACCGGCAAGACAGCAGTAGCTACAGATACTATTCCTAATCAAAAGAGTCAAAATGTAATCTGTGTCTATGTAGCAATTGGTCAAAAAGCTTCTTCCGTGGCTCAGGTAGTTAATACATTCCAAGAACGTGGCGCAATGGAATATACCATTGTGGTAGCGGAAACTGCGGATTCTCCCGCTACATTACAATATCTCGCTCCTTATACAGGGGCAGCTTTGGCTGAATACTTCATGTATAAGAAACAACATACTTCAATAATTTATGATGATCTCTCCAAACAGGCACAAGCTTATCGACAAATGTCTCTTCTATTAAGAAGACCACCTGGCCGAGAAGCTTATCCGGGAGATGTTTTCTATTTGCATTCCCGTCTCTTGGAAAGAGCAGCTAAATTAAGTTCTCAGTTAGGTGAGGGGAGTCTTACGGCTCTACCAATAGTTGAGACTCAAGCTGGAGATGTTTCAGCTTATATTCCCACTAATGCAATTTCAATTACCGATGGACAAATATTTTTATCGGCTGATCTATTCAATGCCGGGATCCGACCTGCTATTAATGTGGGTATTTCCGTATCTAGAGTAGGATCCGCGGCTCAGATAAAAGCTATGAAAAAGGTAGCTGGAAAATTGAAATTAGAGTTAGCTCAATTTGCAGAGTTGGAAGCCTTTGCACAATTTGCTTCCGATCTTGATAAAGCTACTCAAGATCAGTTGGCAAGGGGTCAACGATTACGTGAGTTGCTCAAACAATCTCAGTCGGCTCCTTTGAAAGTAGAAGAACAAATAGCTACTATTTATACCGGAACGAATGGATACCTAGATATATTAGAGATAGCACAGGTGAGAAAATTTCTCGTTCAGTTACGCGAGTATTTGATAAAGAATAAACCTCAGTTTGGAGAAATTATACGTTCTACTGGTACATTTACGGAAGAAGCAAAAGCTCTTCTGGAAGAGGCTCTTAAGGAACATACTGAACTTTTTTTACTTCAAGAACAAAAATGAATATTTTATCATTTGGCAGGACATTCGGAACAGGAAAAAGAGCTTAAGAATTTGTTCCAATACAATACATTGCACAACAATTTTGAACAATTGAAGAGTCTTACGTCCAATAGGATTTGAACCTATACTGAAGGTTTAGAAGACCTCTGTCCTATCCATTAGACGATGGACGCTCTTTTTCTCTTCCTTTTTTTTTTTTTCACTATCTTTGGCATATCCCGATCCACTTTTTGATTCACAATGAGATTAGGATAGGAAAAGAATAGAATCTATTTCATATTGAAATGGAAAATCTATTTTGAATGAATTGTGAAATTATGTGATATGCTTAATCACTTTATATCTACCTATTCTATCTATATAGAGAGATAGAATAGGTAGATATCCGTTAGCGGGTAGCGGGAATCGAACCCGCATCGTTAGCTTGGAAGGCTAGGGGTTATAGTCGACATTGATTATTAAATGCCTCTAATTCAGAACCGAACATGAAAATTTCATGTCATTCGGCTCCTTCATGGGAGATAGAGGTATGAGGGAAGAAACGGAGTATTTATAGAAAATCTTTAAGAGATTTTCATTTTTTTATCCTTCTTTTTTTTTTTTTATTTTTTCTAATTAAACCCTAATTTCTTATCGTACCCATAGCATCTATGTCAGTTTCTTCTCTTTTCTCCCCTTCTATCTTTTTTTTTTAGTGAAGGGCCCCGAATCGTAGAATACTTACTCACTTTCTAGATGATCCCTATAGAAAGATCAATTTGAAAAGTTTCAAATGATCACAAATCTTTCTAATTACTTCGTTCCCTATTTCTACTGATTCCGATCCCCAGGAGAACAAATTCCACCGAGCTCGAACAAAATGCCGATAACCCAAGTAAACCAAAGTCATCGTTCTATAGCTATTTGGCTTCAACCTGGGGTCCTTCCATCCATAAGTTAAAGGTTTAGTCACGATGAAAAATATCTTTGGATCCCCATAGATCTGTTATTTCTCTAATTGGAAAGATTTCTCTAACCTTTCAAACATTCTGTGTCGCTATCTTGGAACCAAAAATGTGTTTCTATTTCATCATTTAAGATCCAGATTACGAGAAGGTATGTTATTCCTGAACCAAGGTATTCATAGGGGAGGTTTTTAACCTATCTAGAAATAGAGCTTTAGATGGATCAGAGATCCATGTAAAAGATCCTTCAACTATTCAAGTTGATAATGTAACGAATCACACTTTTACCACTAAACTATACCCGCCACGATCCAATTGTAATATACGGATCGATCTTTTGTCCAACCAATCCAATAGGAAGACGAGGAGTTATCAACCTCCATTGAAAGTTTCTATCAATCATTACCTCGTTTTCATCATTACATGAATCTCCATCCCCGGAGATTCAATACTTGGGTAAATAGTATTTCATTCCCGGAGATGGCTCATTGTAATTATAAATTACCTTTGCGAACTGCTGATAAAACAATTACTAATGGACCCGATACAACCGTCAGAGTCAGAACAGTGAGCTGTGCAATAACCTCTAGATTCATTTCGTTTTCTTTCACCCCTATTATCCCATCGACTTGATGGATGTATGAATAAAATGTTGTCAAGATCAATCACTTTTCACACTTCTATTTTCTCTTCTCCTTCCCCATCTGTGTAGTTTCGATTAGGAAACTATAGCCTTGAGCAACTAATATCTTTACAATAGCCTTGAGCAACTGATATCTTTACAATAATACATAAAATAGATAGAGAGCCCATTGATGTATTTCAATATCTAGATAATCAAATTGGATACTGGAGAGAAATAAATGGACTAATCCGTTCCGTGTAACTCATTTATTCAAAATGATTGGAGAGGGAATGAAGAGATGATAGCTCAATTTGTGATAGCCTTTTTTCTTGCTTTTATAACAATGATTTTAGCGCTCAGATTAGGTAGAGCGCTGTATTATTGATTCCTGACTTTTCTTGGTTTGGCCTGGCCGGTGTGGCCAGGCCAATAAAAGAAAAGAATCTTTTTTAACGAAATGAAGAATACGATTCGCCAGATTGGTTTTTATCTAACTGAATAATTGCTATATTCATTGTATTGTCGATACAATCCGTACATGCTATGGTATACATCTTCACTCCACCATTCATTTTGTTACATTCCATTTTGGAGAGATGGCTGAGCGGACCAAAGCGGCGGATTGCTAATCCGTAGTACGGATTATCCGTACCGAGGGTTCGAATCCCTCTCTCTCCGTTCGGTCACTATTGATCCTGAAAACGGATAACTTCGGATCTTTCTACGGAAAGGAAAGGAGATATCGTTCATGGACGAACGGAAGGATGAATAGGGAGATCTAGTTTCCTCTTTTTTCGCAGGTTCATGGAATAATGAACAGGTATTTATGCGTTTTTTCAGTATAAATGGGACCAATCCCCACATTGTGTATTGGTACATACAAAAGATAAAATATCTTTGCTTATTCCTGCTATTATGTATGATTTGCTTCTCCCTGCTATTATGTATGAACAGAATTGTTTCGAACCTGTTCCATCATTAGCAATGTCCAAGTGAATATATGTTAACCTTCGAGATGATCCGGGGGTCTAGCTCGATAGCATGATCTATTCCAATCAAATGTGAGAAAGTTACATAGTGTCTACTTTTTCCGATAAAGGGGTGTTTTCATGGGTTTGCCTTGGTATCGCGTTCATACCGTCGTATTGAATGATCCTGGTCGGTTAATTTCTGTACATATAATGCATACAGCTCTAGTTGCTGGTTGGGCTGGTTCAATGGCTTTGTACGAATTAGCAGTTTTTGATCCATCCGATCCTGTTCTTGATCCAATGTGGAGACAAGGTATGTTTGTTATACCTTTTATGACTCGTTTGGGAATAAAGAATTCATGGAGTGGATGGAGCATCACCGGAGAAACTGTAACTAATCCTGGTATTTGGAGTTATGAAGGTGTGGCCGGGGCACATATCATGTTTTCTGGCCTGTGCTTTTTGGCAGCTATCTGGCATTGGGTATATTGGGATCTGGAACTATTCTGTGATGAACGTACGGGAAAACTTTGTTTAGATTTGCCAAAAATATTTGGAATTCATTTATTCCTCTCAGGAGTAGCTTGTTTCGGATTTGGAGCATTTCATGTAACGGGTTTGTATGGTCCTGGGATATGGGTGTCTGATCCTTATGGACTAACTGGAAAAATACAACCAGTGGATCCGGCATGGGGAGCTGAAGGTTTTGATCCTTTTGTTCCGGGAGGAATAGCTTCTCATCATATTGCAGCAGGTATATTGGGTATATTAGCAGGTCTATTCCATCTCAGTGTTCGTCCTCCCCAACGTTTATATATAGGATTACGCATGGGGAATATTGAAACGGTCCTATCCAGCAGTATTGCTGCTGTGTTTTTTGCAGCTTTCGTTGTTGCCGGAACCATGTGGTATGGCTCCGCAACTACTCCGGTCGAATTATTTGGTCCCACCCGTTACCAGTGGGATCAGGGATACTTCCAACAAGAAATAGATCGACGGGTTCGTGCCGGTCTGGCCGAAAATTTGAGCCTATCAGAAGCTTGGTCAAAAATTCCCGAGAAACTCGCTTTTTATGATTACATTGGTAATAATCCAGCTAAGGGAGGGTTATTCAGAGCAGGTGCAATGGACAATGGAGATGGAATAGCTGTTGGTTGGTTAGGACACCCTATCTTCAAAGATAAGGAGGGAAATGAGCTTTTTGTACGTCGTATGCCTACCTTTTTCGAAACATTTCCAGTAGTTCTGGTAGACAAAGAAGGAATTGTGAAAGCCGATGTTCCTTTTAGGAGGGCAGAATCAAAGTATAGTGTTGAACAAGTAGGTGTAACTGTTGAGTTCTATGGTGGTGGACTTGACAGGGTTAGTTTTGGTGATCCCGCTATAGTTAAAAAATATGCTAGACGCGCTCAATTAGGTGAAATTTTTGAATTAGATCGTGCTACTCTAAAATCCGATGGTGTTTTTCGTAGTAGTCCAAGGGGTTGGTTTACTTTTGGACATACTACATTTGCTCTCCTTTTCTTTTCTGGACACATTTGGCATGGTTCTAGAACCCTATTCAGAGATGTTTTTGCTGGTATCGACCCGGATTTGGATGCTCGAATAGAATTTGGAGCATTCCAAAAATTGGGAGATCCAACTACTAAGAGACAAGTGGTATGATATTGCTCCTATCTCTTCTCTAATCAATATTAGTACGAAAGCTATCTCCATAATTGTAAATTACGATCGAATCTATGGAAGCATTGGTTTATACATTCCTGTTGGTATCGACCCTAGGGATAATCTTTTTCGCTATTTTCTTCCGAGAACCACCCAAAGTTCCGACTAAAGGGGGAAAATAATTTTACTTCTCCAAATCCTCATTCTTTCTCTCCCATCAAAGAAAGAATGACCTTCCCCTATAGGGAAGGTCATTCTTTCTATTAGTCCTCGTGATCCTCAAAAGGATCCCTAAGTTGTTCAGAGGGTTGCCCAAAGGCGGTGTATAGGGCATAACCAGTAAAGCTCACAAGTAAACAAGATATGGAGATGGCGACTAAGGTTGCAGTTTCCATTATTAGGTGATCCCAATATCATGGTATGTTTACGATATAATAACAAAGTTAACAGATCTCAACCAATGCAATAGTTTCTATGGCTACACAGACCATTGATGATACTTCCAAAATCGTGCCAAGACCAACCCTTGTAGGAAGGTCCTTAAAACCGCTTAATTCGGAATATGGTAAAGTAGCTCCTGGATGGGGAACTACTCCTCTTATGGGTTTTGCAATGGCTCTATTTGCAGTATTCCTATCTATTATCTTGGAGATTTATAATTCTTCCGTTTTATTGGATGGTATCCCGGTTAGTTGGGGCTAAAGGAACTCCAAAATCCGTCCGGCGAGCTCTTGAAGAAAAAAAAAAGAACTGAGGGATCCAAACCCAGATCAAATAGGGTCTTTTAGTTTTTAGCTTATCTTGTTCCAATAGTTTGATCGTGTAATTACTTTTCTATAAGGATTTTTGGAATATGGGTGTGCGACTTGTTGAAATCGATCCATATTTATAGTACAGAAGACCGATCTGTTATCTTCATCAAGATGGTCCTACCTCGTTGGATATTTAATTGATAGAATAGTGAATCTCTAGAGCACGAGGTCTATTATAGATATGTTCCAGGAAGATCTGAACTATGGTTTGTACCTATCATTTCCTCGTCACCAGGCTTCCAATAAATAAATTGAAAGAGATATTTCCTATAATAAATTGAAAGATCTATCCCCCTTCATAATTATGCTGATTATGACCAAAGAATTCTATAGTTAGTATCTTTTTTCTCTTAGTTAGCATATTTCGTTGAGTGAGCGAAGATCAAAAGGTTATTACCCAGAAAACTTTTTGGGGATTTGATAAAATCATCGGGGTATAATCTAAATCTGAGGTTTGGATTGATTCATCTATTGAGATCTCGACAAGATAATTCCTATCGATCGTCTATATTAGTTCTTTTATAGGGAACTTATATTACACGAATAGGGTAAAAGATCGTTCAAAAGGCCTATAGTGATTTATCATAGGGATGAGCCGACTTGAAATTTTGGCACTATTTTTCATTTTGGCACTATAAAGTCTTCTAATAGAAATGCTGGATTGTTTCGAATCATCCTGATTTCCCCAGCCGGTCAGGCAACGAACCATGAAGTATCTCGATATTTTCCCAATTTATATATTTGTGTCCAAAAGCATTTGTGTGTTCTTGTTTAAGCCGTATGAACAAAAATTTTCATGTACGGTTTTCAGAGGGGGAATTTTAGTTTACCTATCTCAATAAAGTATACGATTGGTTCGAAGAGCGTCTCGAGATTCAGGCGATTGCGGATGATATCACCAGTAAATATGTTCCTCCTCATGTCAATATATTTTATTGTCTAGGGGGGATCACACTTACCTGTTTTTTAGTACAAGTAGCTACTGGTTCTGCTATGACTTTTTACTATCGTCCAACCGTTACAGAAGCTTTTGCTTCTGTTCAATACCTAATGACCGAAGTTAACTTTGGTTGGCTAATCCGATCAATCCATCGATGGTCGGCAAGTATGATGGTTCTAATGATGATCTTGCACGTATTCCGTGTTTATCTCACAGGTGGATTTAAACAACCCCGTGAATTAACTTGGGTCACGGGTGTAATTTTGGGTGTGCTGACCGTATCTTTCGGTGTAACTGGTTATTCTTTGCCCTGGGATCAAATTGGTTATTGGGCAGTTAAAATTGTAACCGGTGTGCCCGAGGCTATTCCTGTAATAGGATCTCCTTTGGTAGAGTTATTACGCGGAAGTGTTAGTGTGGGTCAATCTACCTTGACTCGTTTTTATAGTTTACACACTTTCATATTACCCCTTCTTACTGCTGTATTTATGCCAATGCACTTTCTAATGATCCGTAAGCAAGGTATTCCAGGTCCTTTATAGAGAGAAAAGATAGATGAAAAATAACTATTCATAACTTATTGTTCCGAGTAACGACGGTAATATCTCATCGCCAGGAATATTTCTTATTATAAAATGGAAATATCCATAGAAAATAGAAAATATGGTCCTCGGATTTCTCCTTTCGATTTTGGAGTATTATTCATCCAATACAAACAAATAATTGGAGTAGATTCTCAGACGGAGAAGATGGATTATGGGAGTGTGTGACTTGAACTATTGATTAGGCCATGCAGATACTTTCTCCGATCTACCACATCAAAATTTCTGAGAAAAATGTGTCTCTGTCCCAATTTCCTTATCAGAAATAGGAAGTTTAGCACCTGGGTGGAAAAGCATCAGTCAGTTTTTTCCGTTCCAAGAGAATTATTTCTATGATCGAATCCGGATCAGGAAGGGCTCCGTGAGATCCGGTCAATGGGGTAATATTTTCATATAATCAATAATTGGATCATATGACTTTATTTATCCTTTTCATAGTGTGAAAATGCATCCATTTTCCTTGCATCCATTTCGACGGAAAAAAACTATCGGAGTGAAAGAAGGGATCTAAGGAAGAAGAGAGGCCAGATCAATAACAAGTCAATACCTTGTATGTAAAAAAACTTTTTAAGTCTATTCGTGATAATAAACACAAATTACAAGGACTAAGATGGTCCAAAAAGCATATCGATCATGATCGAATTTGTGAGCTTACTTGGGTAATGAGCATTTAACTGGAATAATAAAATTACCAATGATGGATGATCATGAACATTATTAGTTCCTATTATTCCAATCCGTCTTCCATCACGAGAAAAATAAGTGATATATACTTCCTCCAGTTATTGTTCGAGCCGGATGATCAAAATTGGCATGTCCGGTTCTTTCGGGGGATAGATCCATCGAGATCTACTTATCCCAATAACAAAGAAACCTGACCTGAATGATCCTGTATTAAGGGCTAAATTAGCTAAAGGTATGGGACATAATTATTATGGAGAGCCTGCCTGGCCCAATGATCTTTTATATATTTTTCCAGTAGTAATTTTAGGTACTATTGCATGTACAGTAGGTTTAGCGGTTCTAGAACCATCAATGATTGGTGAACCAGCAAATCCATTTGCAACTCCTTTGGAGATATTGCCCGAATGGTATTTTTTCCCCGTATTCCAAATACTTCGTACAGTACCTAACAAATTATTAGGTGTCCTTTTAATGGCCTCAGTACCCGCGGGATCATTGACGGTGCCTTTTCTAGAGAATGTGAATCAATTTCAGAATCCATTTCGTCGTCCAGTAGCTACAACAGTATCCTTGATCGGTACTGCAGTAGCCCTTTGGTTAGGTATTGGGGCAGCGTTGCCTATTGATGAATCTTTAACTTTAGGTCTTTTCCAATTTGATCCAACTGTCGAATATAAAAATCTCTTCATTTTTTATTCATATATCTAGGGAGTAGTTTCTTTAAGACAAATTATATCTCCCTAGATATACCCATCTTGTCAGAGATTTATTTCAAATATTTTATGAAATAGAGATATGTCAAAGATTCTAAATGAAATTATTCTCATTACTCTCCAGAATAACTTGGGAAAGGAAATGAATGAAGAAATGGAATGTAATGGAACCTTTTAATGAACCTGAAACTAATTTCTGGGTAGATTAATTGCAAAACGTTTTCGTAGAACTTCCAATACCTGTTCGATAGATTCCTTGCCGAAGTGTTCAATTCTCATTAGATCTTCTCGACTATAATTTAAGAGATCCAATAATGTATGTATATTGGCTCTTCTGAGACAGTTATAGGTTCTGGGGGGTAACTCTAATTGGTCAATGAAAATATGTTGAAATGCAATTTTTTCTTTTGTTTCCCCCGTATCAGTAAATACGTGCGAAAGGGGGAAAGGAGGCATATTAGAAGACCCTTTTCTATTGTTCATTCCATCGATGTTCTGTTCCTCTCCATGCAGGAAGGGAATTAATAAGTCGATCAAATTTCGAGAAGCTTCGTAAAGTGCCTCTCTAGGAGTTAACCCCCCATTCGTCCATATTTCCAGGAAAAGGACTTCTCGTATTTCATTTCCGCTCCCATAGGAATGAATACTATAATTCGCATCGCGAACAGGCATAAAAACAGCATCTATAGGAAAAATTCCGTCCTGATAATTATTTGGACTATGTATAATATATCCGCGATTTTTTTCAATTCGTAATCTTATATCAAAAGTAATTGATTTAGTAAGTCTAGCTATATGTTGTGTAGTATCAATTATTTTCACAGAAGGTGGTAATATGATATCTTGAGCAGTTACATTTCTAGGTCCAACGATATAGATAGAAGCTTCTCGGATTCCGTACGAATCACTTCTAAGTACAATTTCTTTTAGATTCATCAAAATGTCATGTACCGATTCTTCAATACCTATTATCGCGGAATATTCATGTTTTATGTTATCCAATTTAACATGTGTGATACATGTTCCTTCTACTTCTCCAAGTAAAGCTCTTCGCATTGCGATGCCTATTGTATCGGCTCGACCCTTGCAGAGCGGGGATAGAGCAAAACGGCCATAATGAAGACGCTTACTGTATGCTCTGGATTCGAGGCACTTCCATCGTAGTGTCTGAATAGAGACTGAGATTTCATCTCGAATCATACCAAGATTATTTGATCAGATTATTAAATCATTTCTTTCTCTTGAAATTCATTCAATTCTTACACACGTCTCTTTTTGGGAGGTCTACATCCATTATGTGGCATAGGGGTTACGTCACGTACAAAACTTAATAGTATGCCACTTCTACGAATGGTTCGTAATGCTGTATCTCTCCCCCGACCAGGACCACTTATCATAACTTCTACTCGTTCCATACCCCGATCCATTAATGTACGAATAACATTTTCTGCTGCAGTCTGGGCAGCAAATGGTGTACCTCTCCTTGTGCCTTTGAATCCACAGGCACCGGCAGAAGACCAAGACAAAACTTGTCCCCGTACATCTGTAACAGTCACAATGGTATTGTTAAAACTTGCTTGAACGTGAATAACTCCTTTGAGTACTCGATGTTCATTCCTACGTGAACCAATTCTTCTTGTAGTTTTTGACATATTAATCATTATGAGTTCAGTTCGAAAAATGCATATCGAAATCTATTTTACCACTAGATCCGTTCATTGATATAGAGGAAGATTACCCCTGTTTTTGCTTATGTCTCGGATTGGAACAAATTATCATAACTCGTTTCCGTCTACGAATTGGTCGACATTTTCCACAAATTCTACGAATAGAAGCACGAATTTTCATATTTGTGACCCTCCAATTTGCTCATATTACATTCTGTTCCTTGAGAAAGAGAGTCTATTTAATCTATGATTCTCGATCCCCATCAGATGTTAAAAAGGTGATTCAATCGTTTGAAGATTTGTTGCTAAGTCTATATATTATACGTCCTTTGCTTAAATCATAAGCACTTAATTCGACCTTGACCCTATCTCCTGGTAGTATTCGTACGGAATTACGTCGAATCCTACCCGAAATATGAGTCAGAATCTGACATCCATTATCTGTCAGAACTCGAAACATACCGTTGGGGAGTGATTCAGTAACCAAACCTTCCGCATGGATCAGATTCTGTTTGTTCATCGAATCTCCTCCTCTTTTGATAAAAAAAATTGACTAACGTGCTTGGATGAAGATGAATGGTGTCTCGAACCAAACTTGCTCCGACTTTTCATACCATGGGGATATCTTCCAGAATCAATATTTTTGGACAAAATTGAGATCAATTACCATACATAACATAATATTTCTCCTCCAATTTTTTTCTGTCGAGCTTCTCGATCCGTCAAAATTCCTTGGGAAGTAGAAAGAATTACGATCCCCATTCCACCTAGAACTTTTGGAATTTCTCGATAATTGGAATAAATCCTCGAACCAGGTTTGCTGGTACGCTTTGACGTGGTTATATATGTCCTTTCTTTCCTTCTCCGATATTTTGAAGTCGATATAAAAAAAGATTTTTGGCCTTCCTGATGTTCCCTAACATCTTCTATAAAACCTTCTCGTAAAAGGATCCTTACGATGTTCTTGCTAATATTAGTAGCTGTTACTCGAACCGTTCCTTTTCCTACCATGTCGGCGTTTCTTATAGAAGTAATTAGATTGGCAATAGTATCGTTACCCATGACGAAGGAATTCTTAGGAATTCCTGGTCTCGATATAAAAGGCATGTTCAATTTTCTTCGAGGAATATGCCTGAGGTGCAATGAATTGATCCATATACCATTTTATGAACTATCAGTAGAAGGTCTCTACAAGATTGATAAGTACTTATAAGACTTCGGGAGCCAATGAAACTATTTTTGTGAAATTCAATTGTCTCAATTCCTGAGCAACCGGACCAAAAACTCGAGTTCCTTTTGGATTTCCTTCCTGATCAATGACAACTGCTGCATTGTCATCAGATCGTATCATCATTCCATTGTCACGTTCAAGTTCTTTACAGGTGCGTACAACTACGGCTCTAACTACTTCTGATTTTTCCAGGGGCATGTTAGGTACTGCTTCTTTAATTATAGCAATGATAACATCACCTATATGAGCGGATTTACGATTACTTGCTCCTAGAACTCGAATACACATTATTTTTCGGGCTCCACTGTTATCCGCTATATTCAAATAAGTTTGAGACTGAATCATTTTTCCTCCAAAAGATTTGTTACTTCGGCGGATAACAAAAAAAAAAAGAGAGAGAAGGGTTCTTATGAACTAATAATCTTTTTCCACCAGAAATAGCTCTTTCATTCTGTATGGGTTAAATAGTAACAAATTGAGTACGTATAGGCATTTTGTATGCAGCTATTCTAGCAGCTGCTCTAGCGACGGTTTCGGATACTCCGCCCATTTCATAAAGTATTCGACCTGGTCTGATGACAGATACCCAATATTCGGGAGATCCTTTCCCGGAACCCATACGTGTTTCCGCAGGTCTCATTGTAATAGGTTTGTCGGGAAATATACGTATCCATATTTTTCCGCCACGACGGGCATAACGAGTAATCGTTCTTCGTCCGGCTTCTATCTGCCCAGATGTGATCCAAGCCGGTTCAAGTGCTTGAAGAGCGAATCTACCGAAACAAATGCGATTGCCACGATAAGATACTCCTTTCATTCTTCCCCTATGTTGTTTACGAAATTTTGTTCTTTTTGGGTTATAGTCGATGGTTTATAGTATTTTGATCCCATCTCTAATCCAGAACCGGACATGAAAGTTTCTTCTCATCCGGCTCCTTGTGAAGAATCTATATCAAATTGGACAATGTGTAGTTAGTTATTAGTTATATATAAATGAGTCTATATCTACGCATTACGCATATCATAAATAGAATCTAATTTATGGGACGAATAACTCTTTATTTCAATCCAACGAGACTCTTAATAAATAATTTCACAGGCGAATATGGACTCTTTCGGTATTTGCTCCATGGGGTCGACTTACTTATAGACTCCATCCAATGAGATTAATTCGTTTTCGGTTTATTTCGCCATCCTATCCAATGAATGATTAAGATTCCTATATGATCTTATGCAGTCATAGGTTCCATCGTTCCATAGCTTCTATCTAAATGCCCAGGTCTTACCTCTGCAATGGAGCTTTCTTTTCATCTGTTATGGAATCAATTTCCTTAGTTTCCATCGATCCGAAGCTCTTTCTCCTTCATAAACTGAATCCCTTCAATCTTCTTTGAATGAATCAGGATGATTCTTATGCTTTATCACACTGCTTTTCGGAGGGTAATTAATTAACCATACAATATTGGGAGAAGATTTCAATTCTCCTTCTTCTTTTTTTTTTTTTTTTTCTTTTTCCGCATTACCAAACACCTTTCTCGCTTCACGAAAGATCAAAATATCCTTTTTTCTCTCGTGGAAGAAAGTCTTTACGAGGTATATTTACCATAGTTATTGGATCTTGGCAATATGAAGCAATGAGTTAGTCTCTAGTTTCTTTATACCAGAGACCAATCCGTTCTTATTTCAAGTTCTCTATAACTCCGGAAAAGAATTAAAAGCTCGATTCCAACGAGTCGCACACTAAGCATAGCACGGTTCCAAAATGGTAAATCTAATTGATATTCGATCTGATAGAATTGATGATCCATGATCGGGCAGATTAGGAAAAAAACCAATTATTTCTAATCCTCTAAAATCCAAATTTTGATCCCTAAAACTCCATAGATGGTTTGAACCGGATAATAACAATAATCAATCCTAGCTCGAATTGTCTGTAGGGGAACCCTACCTCCCCTGTCCCATTCGACCCGGGCAATTTCCTTTCCGTCGAGACGTCCTGCGATTTGGATCTGAATACCTTCTACATCTTCCCGTTCAGCCAGTTCAATAGCTTTCTTCATTGTTTTTCTGAATGGAACTCTATTCTCTAGTTGTAGGGCAATATACTCCGCAAGAATATTAGGTTTTCTATAGGGTTTCGCAACTTTTTCTATAGCAATGTGAAGTTTTCGATCCACAGAATCAAGCATATTTAGTACATCGTTTCTTAATTTTTCAATTCCTTGGCCCCTACCTTCTATTAACAACAAGTTGGGAAATCCAATATAGATTTTGACCTGAATCAAATCGATCTTTCTGCGAATCTCTACACGTGCAATTCCTCCATAATTCGAGGAGCTCTTTATATGTGTTCGTACATAGTTTTCAATGCAAGTACGTATTTTCTGATCTTCTCGGAGATCTTTGGAATAATTCCTTTGTTGTGCGAACCAATGGGAACGATCATTTTGAGTTACACCCAGTCTAAAACCAAGTGGATTTATTTTCTGTGCCATATCTATCCTCTTTCTCGGGATTCTATTGACATAATGGGATCATTCGATCTGGAGATTTCTTCCAATACAATAGTTATATGACAAGTGGGTTTCTGTATTGGATAACCACGTCCCTGAGCTCTAGGTTGAACCCTTTTGAAAACAGTACCTTCATTCACTTCAACTCTACCGACAAGTAAATTGGCTTTGTTCAAACCCATATTGTGATTTGCATTCGCCGCCGCAGAATGGATTAATTGTGATATGGGATAACAGGCCCCATAAGGCATCAGTTCCAGTATCATAAGTGCTTGTCCATATGAACGACCACGAATTTGATTAATGACTCTACGTGCTTTATGAGCAGACATACGTATATTTTTTGCCAAAGCTCGTATCTTTGGACCTGAACTATTATTTCCCATTGACTTCACCCTCCCCAATGAATGACAAGTATCTCTCAATTAACGACGAGATTTCTTATCGTTTCTCGCATGTCCCTGAAAAAGTAAAGTAGGTGCAAATTCCCCCAATTTATGGTCTACCATACGATCTGTTACATAAATGGGTAAATGTTCCCTCCCATTATGAACAGCAATTGTATGACCGATCATTGCGGGTACAATGACAGATGCCCGGGACCAGGTCACTATTATCTTCTTTTCTTCCTTTATGTTTAGATTTTTAATTTTCCTCAATGAATGATTAGCCACAAAAGGATTTTTTTTCAGTGAACGTGCCATGATCAATTACCTTTCTTTCCTCTTTTTTTTTTTTTTATGGGTATCCAACCATTCTTACTCACGTCGACGAAGGATTGAAGCATCACTGTATCTATTCCTCTTCCGACTTTTCTTTCCAAGCGCACTATAGCCCCAGGGGGTCACGGGTTTTTTCCTGCCAATTGGGGTTCTTCCTTCCCCACCTCCATGAGGATGGTCTACAGGGTTCATAGCTACTCCTCTTACCTCAGAACGCTTACCCAACCAACGTTTAGCTCCGGCTTTACCGAAACTTCTATTCTTTGCATTGATATTACCCACTTGTCCAATTGTTGCTGAGCAGTTCTCAGATATTAAACGAACTTCTCCAGATGGTAATCTTAATGTGGCCGATCGATCTTCTTTTGCAATCAGTTCTGCTACAGCACCTGCCGCTCTAGCTAATTGTCCACCTTTTCCAAGTGTTATTTCTATATTATGTATAGCCGTGCCTAAGGGCATATTGGTTGAAGTAGACTCTTATTCCGATGAATAAAAATCCCTTCCCAAACTGTACAAGCCTCTCTCAGGGCATACAGCTTTCTGGATGTATATGAGATTTCACATATATCTCATAAATAGAATCGAGATGAGAAAGGGCATCTATTTTATTCTTTATGTCCCGATTTTCTACATCCTAAGTCTCTCTATTCCATCATCTGGCTTATATTCTTTATGTAGCATTCAGAATGAATGACTTTATCAAATTACGCTAATACTTTCGTATGTTATGGATAACGTAGGAGGCATATTAAACATCTTTTTCTATTCTCTCTCTTTCAACTTTTTGTCCTCTCCCCATCTTTTCCTTTTGGGAATTATTACCACTGTCCAGCTCCGAATCTGCCTCTGACCATCAGATCAAATGTGAGTAACTTGTCTTTTTCAAGGGTGCTTCCCATTTTGTTCATGCTTCGGACAAACAATCTGGTCCTCTCCATATTATCATATCTTCAGAACCAATGATCCGATATGAACAATTTTGGAATCCAATCACCTGCTGTCATTTATCCTCAGTTTCCCTTTGGGGTTCGTCCCGTAAAAGTATGCTAGTTGGATCAGTGATAGATTTATAGGTTTCGCTGTAAACCCAATCGGTTGCTTCCGATCACGTGAATTAATAATTCAAACCGCACTCAGAGGTAGGGCATTTCCTATTGATATAGAAGCTTTTGGACCAGAAAGAATAGTATCTCCAATCATGACCCCTCTGGGATGCAGAATATACATCTTATCACCATTCTTGTAGTGTACCTTGCAAATGTATGCACTTCTATTAGGGTCGTATTCTATGGTTACAATTTTTCCCGATATGTGTTCCTTATCCCGTCGAGAATCAATTTGACGATACAAACGCTTGTGACCTCCGCCCCTGTGTCTTACGGTAATAATTCCTCTTCCATTACGACCTTTCCCACAATGATGCTGTCCAGAGGTCAATTTCTTCTGCGGGTCAAACTGCACTCTTGCATCGAAATCTGATACGGATCTATTGCGTGTGTCCGGAGTTAAAATTCTATATGCACGGATGGCCATTTAGTTTCAATTTGAAAATCTTATTGTTCTGAAAAGAGTGGAATAGAATCACCGGTTTTAAGTGTAATAATCATACGTTTACAACGTATTGGATGTCCTATCATTGACCCTCTCTTTCTTCCTTTTTCAGGAAGGCGATAACTGTTCATAGCTATTACTTTAACATCGAAGAAATGCTCAATCCAATTTTTAATCTTTGTTTTGTTCGATTGCGAATCGACGTTAAAAGTATATTGATTCCTTTCTAATAGACGAATACTTTTCTCTGTAAGTACTGGATATTTCACCCCATCCATAAATTTTTTTCCCTCCCTTCGTTTTTTTCTATCTTTCTTTTCTTCTTTTTACCTTTTTTTCCCATAATGCCTGTAGCTATTATATCGAATCATATACAAATTTTATTATACAGATATATCATAGGCTAGTTAATGTTTGTTGTTATTCCTCATCCTTCTTCCCATTCCATAAATAATGGATATGGGCAGTTCCCCTGCATCCAGCAGGAATTGAACCCGCAAGTTCGCCAATTATGAGTTGGGCGCTTTAACCATTCAGCCATGGATGCTGGATAAAGATCATAAACATAGTCATTCTATAATATGAGTATAGACTCGGATCTTAAATTGGGTAGTTCGGGACCCAATCAAATTCTCTCCTATTTGATTCATGTCAAGTATTATCAACAGACATTTGAGTAACATTTCATTAATTAGGATCATTACATGTTCGCTCCAGTTCTTGTTGTTCCTGATGTTGGAACAGTCTCCCTTTATCTATGGGCTATGAGTTCCAGTATATAGGGTATATCCGCATTTATAAAAGCTTAAGATCTCGTGCTTATTTTCATCGATCGTTGGTTCAGTTCCATTCAATTCTTCCATATTCCCGGATATGGGATAGGGATGGATTAACGAATCCAAATATTTTATTGACGCATCAGAAATGATGTATCACGCACACACGATGTACGAGAACCAAAAGGAGGATCCGATTGATATTATACTAGAGCTTATAATATATTCTATTCCCACCGTAATATCTTACCCTCCAAGTTCTCGATCCTATAGAGTATTGGGATCCAATTTGAACGGACAGGGAAGGACAATATGAGCAAAGAAGAGGGAGAGAACAGAATAGATTTATTAATCTATCTATTTTGATCAGGGTGTATCCGTATTTACATATAGATACGTATCTGTCAATATCCATGCAATGTATCCATATCCATCTATCTCTTCTATCTAGATGGATATGGATACATTGTTGACATCTTGCCAGGAACCAGATTTGAACTGGTGGCACGAGGATTTTCAGTCCTCTGCTCTACCAACTGAGCTATCCCGGCTCTTTCCTGTGGATCATCCTGGTACAGGGTTTTAACTCGTGTCAACTAAAAATAAGGAAGAAATGGATTTTTCCCAGTTTTTAGAATGATCTTTATTCTTTTCGATCTGGAAATAACTAATACGATAAAAAATCGACTGCGATCGAATAATTTCCAAATGATCACATCTATGTGGATCATATATGACAAAATGAATTGATCCACTGATCAACTCAACTTGTCATAAGATGGAAAGATTAATGTTCCCATTTCTTCTCTTCATGAATAGATAAACATGAATAAATTAACATGAATAAATGAAATAGTGAGGTCAAAGAGAAGTGAGAATGGATTTGAACTAACGGAATTGGATAAAATAGATCAGTCGTTCGGGAATGAACCTGGGTGGGGATAGAGGGACTTGAACCCTCACGGTCTATAAAGCCAACGGATTTTCCTTCTACTGCAATTTGCATTGTTGTTTACATTGACACGTAGAATTGGACTCTATCTTTATCCTCGTCCAATCATTTATTCCAAAAACTGATTCAACTCCCTATCTAGAGTAGATAAGTTCATAATTGGATTACTTAATGTAAAATCATTACTTCAACTCGAATCTGGCATCTATTTTACGAATAAAATGCTTGGAACAATTCAAGTTCTGATCGCGAGTTTTGTTTGATGTTATATAACATTCCTACTTTCGAGGTGTAAATAGAACGTTCTATAAATAGAGTATTGGACCCCAAATGAGATTCATTCGTTAGAATAGCTTCCATTGAGTCTCTGCACCTATCCCTTTCCTTAGGAGAAGGAGAGAAACCCTTTTCTCTATGAACCGGATTTGGCTCAGGATTACCCATTCAAAATATCCCAGGGTTCCCTGGATTTGGAAGCTATCACTTGGTAGGTTTCCATACCAAGGCTCAATTCGATCAAGTCCGTAGCGTCTACCAATTCCGCCATATCCCCTTCTCGGAGAACGAGATCATACCTTAATCTAATCCTATTATGTAATCTCCATCAGCGTTATTCATTGGATATTTGCTCAATATTGGGTGGAAGAAATATCCTCTCCTACTCCCCCTCTCTCGCCATCTCTATCTCTACCCCAATCGAATGTGACTGGGAATCATTATATTATTTCTGCATTTTCAATGCAATGTTATTATCCTCCTCTAGTCGATTTGGAATAGTGAGTCAAATTATCGATATCAATTGACCCTTCCTTACTTCCCTTTTCTGTCCTTTTAATCTACATTCAGGTGATGTTCCATTGTAATTGTAATCTGGATTGCGTCATTGAATCTGATTCGCGCTATAATTGTTAGGATTCCAAAAGAATCTACGGATCTCACGCCAATGAAATGAGGAGTTATATTCCATTGAGCCTGCTTAGCTCAGAGGTTAGAGCATCGCACTTGTAATGCGATGGTCATCGGTTCGATCCCGATAGCTGGCTCTTTTCCGTTCCTCTCATTTCCATAATCCACAAAGTTTAGGATCAAGATGGAATGGAGAATACTCTTCCGATCGTTCGTCGGGTCCGTCATGCCATGATCACTTACTCCCAACTAGGAACGGGATGAATTATTGGAGCTATTAGGATCTATAACAAATTTGAGAAAGATCTTCGTTCTTCATATAAAAGAATTCCAGTACTCGTACGGGTTATACTATTCTTTCTTCTTTCCAGCACTATTTGTTAATTGAATAAGGAGTTTCTATGTCCCGTTATCGGGGACCTCGTTTAAAAATAATACGTCGTCTGAAAACTTTACCAGGGCTCACTAGTAAAAGACCCAAATACAGAAATGATTCTATTAACCGGTCTTCTTCCAGGAAAATCTCTCAATATCGTATCCGGCTAGAAGAGAAACAGAAATTGCGTTTTCATTACGGACTAACGGAGCGACAATTACTTAAATATGTTCGTATAGCTAGAAGAGCCAAGGGATCAACGGGCCAGGTCCTATTGCAATTACTTGAAATGCGTTCGGATAATATTATTTTTCGATTGGGTATGGCTCCCACCATTCCCGGAGCTAGACAATTAGTTAATCATGGACATATCCGGGTCAATGACCATATGGTAGATATACCAAGTTACCCTTGCAAACCCCAAGATGTTATTACTATAAGAGATCAACAAAGATTGAGAGCTATAATTAGAAAGAATATAGATCTGTTCCAGAGAGATATATTGCCAAATCATTTGACTTTTAATTCGTTACAATATAAAGGATTCATCAATCAAATAATAGATAGTAAATGGATCAGTTTGAAGATTAATGAATTGCTGGTCGTAGAGTATTATTCCCGTCAAGCTTGAATCGAGAATGAAATGAAAAGGAGGGGTTGGGTTGCTGGACATTTGAAATTATGTTCTTCCCCCTTCTTTCGCCCCTCCCCGAAGGGGACATTTTATGATCCTTCCGTACGTTACCGTTACATTATAATCTTGTTATCCACGATACTTTTAGTGCTTCTTAAAATGGTCTTTACCTTTCCCATACCACGAACCAATGTTCGTTCTATTTTCTATATCACAAATAGAAGGAGATTGATCCCGGAATTAGGAGATCAGATCGTCTTATTGGGATTAAATAGATTGGAAAAACGATGGATGATAATCAAATAATAGGGCGAAAATACGGAAAGAGAGGGATTCGAACCCTCGGTAAGCAGAAGCCTACATAGCAGTTCCAATGCTACGCCTTGAACCGCTCGGCCATCTTTCCTATGAGATCCCTTAGTCCTAATTAATCAAATTAGTGAATAGCGAGTTCCTTACGAATTCTTTTTGTTCAGGTACGATCAGTTCGATCTTGTGGAAAGAAATAGATAATATAATGATTCAATCCTCCCCGGAAAGACGAAAAGACATTTCATTTTATAAAACTTTTTCCGATTTAAGGAAATCTTAAATAATCCTTGTGGATCTAAGGATCTTATTCGGATCGCCCAATCAATAATTTGATTGAGATTAACTGATCCATTCCATAGTATGATCATATATGGATCTGTAGTGATCGTCTTATCAATTCAATTGTATAAGAATGAATTCTTTGGCAATGATCCTGTGTCATGATGACCATATTTTTCATCGATATTGCTTTATCTATATTGATATGCGCACACAATTGTTGGGTAGGCATTGCATTCTCATTATGCAATGCTCGATCGTTTAACTCTTTCTTTGTTCGGATCATGATCGAACTGGACTTATCGAGTTCACCGAATCTAGTATTCTTTCAATACAAATATATTTTCCATTATTATTCATCAATATTACTAATGAACAATTATTCAAAATATTCCCTATCTATTCCCATTTTAAAGAATCAATTGGAATATATAGAATGAGGACATATTTACGGTTGTAAGGAAATACATTTTATGGTATTGTGCACCAGAAAAAATTTCGTTCATGGAATCATTTGCGTAAGGGAATGAAGGAAATTAGAAAACCTGTAATTGACTATGCCTAGATCTCAGAGAAATGACAATTTTATCGATAAGACCTTCACAATTGTAGCGGATATCTTATTGCGAATAATCCCGATGGCTCCGGGGGAGAAAGAAGCATTTACCTATTACAGAGATGGTGTGATTTGATATTTTTTCCGTTATTCCCTTTTTGGGAAAGAAAAGGTATTCGGGAATCAAAATTGGGTCAAAGAAAACTTACGCTCAGTGAAGGTGAGTTCTGGAGATAGAACAATTCCTTCTGTCGTGTATCCCCGATCAATGCAACCTTAGATGCTTTCATCTTCTGAGGATTTAAGTACCGAGCGAAAGGTTACACCTATGCAATAGGCCTTGCTTGTATAATGGAACCTATCTGATAGGTGCGCATGAGGGGAGAGAGCACTACGTATGGAAATCGACAACACAAAAGCTTCGTTATAGCTCATATGCATTACCCTTTTCCGAGGGGTAGTGAGAATGGTTGGGACAACAAACATCCATCTCGTTTGTACTTCGGATACCCCTATCATTGAACCATCGGAGATTGTTGAAGTGACTAATCCCCGGAGAATACAGGGCGTTAAGAACAAAGAAACTGTTAGAGGTTCCATTCCTAGTACTAAGATCCTTGGTTTTTGGAAAAGAATCTTTGCAAGAAGGATGGCTAGAGATTCATTGGAAATACACTAGCCCCTGTTAATTCATAATATTGGGTCAGAATCTTTTTTTTTTTTTTTTTTTTAATTTCACGGATTACTCCCCGTATTACGTACTGTAAAGAAAGGAGGAGCCGTATGAGGTGGGAATCTCATGTACGGTTTTGAAGCGGAGATCATTTCAATGGAATGAACGACCGTAACGGATGTCAGCTCAATCGGAAGGGGAATATGCGGAAGCTTTACAAAATTATTATGAAGCTATGCGACTGGAAACTGACCCTTATGATCGAAGTTATATACTATATAATATAGGTCTTGTCCATACAAGTAATGGGGAACATACGAAGGCTTTGGAATATTATTTCCAGGCATTAGAACGGAACCCATCCTTACCACAAGCTCTTAATAATACGGCCTTGATCTGTCATTACGTGCGGCTATCTGTACCATAGAATAACTTAGTTAATAACTACTACGGGTAAGGACAAAAGAAAAGGCTTTCTACATATGCACCGTCCCAAGTAACGGTTTTTATCAGCTGTAGCAAAAAGAACATCTCTCATAGGAGCCCGAATATGAATAGATAGATAAAGCCTACGTATTCCATGGATAAAAAATTGAATTGATGATGGAAGCACCATAAAGATCAATTATTGAAAGAAGGTTCGGGCTGATACGATCAAATCTGCTCATTGACAAGAATCAGGAATCAACTTATGTAATAGAGTCGATCTACTAAGCTATTGAGCAGCGGTGTAGCATCAGATCCTAAAGATGTGAAGTACTCCGGACGGAAAGTACTCTTCAAAAATTCTATACGGAACTGAGATAGTTATCTTGCAAAAAGACTTTGATTTGGATGATCAATCTGAAGTATATCTCTTCCTATACTTCATCTTTTTGAGGGTAGGAGAAAAGATAGAACCTGATCATTTAATTGATTGGAAGTGAAATCAGAAACTTATGTCATTGACTTTTTCTGGTCCTTTGGTTAATCTTAAATCCCAATGAATAATTTCAAATTCAATAATATTTTGGAAATTAGGGTAGAGGACTAAAGAATAGTTGATTGAGCCGTATGAGGTAGGAAACTCTCAAGTACGGTTCTAAGGGAAGAAAACTTTTCCAAGTTGACCTATCCCGACCGAGGAGAACAGGCCATTCGACAAGGAGATCCTGAAACTGCGGAGGCTTGGTTCGATCAAGCTGCTGAGTATTGGGAACAAGCTATAGCACTTGCTCCAGGCAATTACATCGAAGCACAAAATTGGTTAAAGATTACAGGACGTTTTGGAGAATGATAATTTCTATTAAAAGGAAATCGTTTTCATTATTGAATATATTATTTTCTCGGAATCAATGGAATTGTTCCAGAATATTACCCAAAATGAGATTCTATTCTGTCGACATCTCATAGGAATATATTGACAATATAAAAAAAAATACCTTATTCTGTTTCTGAATTGTTAATGGATCTTCTTAATAGGGGTAAAATCCATTCGTAGATGTCTTTCATTAATGATCCGTTATAAAGATTTATAACGGATGGATGGTCTTTGATATGGGACGAGGAGTAAAAATAGATGGATAAAAATATATATATCCGTATATATATTTTTATCCATCTAGAAACAATGTAATAATAACCGATAAATATTTTTTGAAATTACACGGAAAAAAGCTGTTTCCGGGTCTTAACAGCCCACGGTCCATTGGGCACCTCGGAAATATGTCATAATAAATATGAACACCTGCCTCAGATCGACTCCCGTATCATAATCGCTCCAGTCTTAAACTAGAAAATAAGGGGAGAACCGAGTTGAGATATCTCTCTCGGAAGTTCACTAATTCCTATTGGCAGGTTTCTTCTTATTAATGTCCCATCCGGAAAGGAGGAGAAAGAATTCAATGATCATTCGTTCACCGGAACCAGAAGTAAAGATCTTAGTGGAGAGGGATCCTGTAAAAACCTCTTTTGAAAAATGGGCCAAACCTGGGCATTTCTCAAAGACGCTAAGTAAGGGCCCTGATACTACCACTTGGATCTGGAACTTACATGCTGATGCTCACGATTTTGATAGTCATACCAATGATTTGGAAGAGATTTCTCGCAAAGTATTTAGCGCTCATTTTGGTCAACTAGCCATCATCTTTATTTGGCTAAGTGGGATGTACTATCATGGCGCTCGTTTCTCCAATTATGAAGCATGGTTGGGTGATCCCACTCACATCAAACCCAGTGCCCAAGTAGTTTGGCCCATAGTAGGTCAAGAAATATTGAATGGGGATGTAGGTGGAGGTTTTCGAGGGATACAAATAACTTCTGGGTTCTTCCAGCTTTGGCGAGCATCTGGAATAACCAGTGAATTACAACTTTACTGCACTGCAATTGGTGGATTGATCTGTGCAGCGTTAATGCTTTTTGCTGGTTGGTTCCATTATCACAAAGCTGCCCCAAAATTGATTTGGTTCCAAGATGTAGAATCCATGTTGAACCATCATTTAGCAGGGTTACTAGGACTTGGGTCTCTAGGTTGGGCTGGACACCAAGTCCACGTTTCTTTACCCATTAACCAACTTCTAGACGCTGGAGTGGATCCTAAAGAGATACCACTTCCTCATGAATTTATTTTGAATCGCGATCTTATGGCTCAACTTTATCCCAGTTTTGATGAGGGATTGACCCCATTTTTCACCCTTAATTGGTCAGAATATTCAGACTTTTTGACTTTTCGTGGAGGATTAAATCCAGTAACGGGGGGTCTGTGGCTGACCGATACTGCGCATCATCATTTGGCTATTGCAATTCTTTTCCTGATAGCCGGTCATATGTATAGGACCAATTGGATCATTGGACATAGCATCAAGGACATTTTAGAAGCTCATAAAGGTCCATTTACGGGGGAAGGCCATAAAGGCCTTTACGAGATCTTAACTACCTCATGGCATGCTCAATTAGCTATTAACCTAGCTCTTTTAGGATCTTTAACTATTGTCGTAGCTCACCACATGTATGCGATGCCCCCCTATCCATACCTAGCTATTGACTATGGTACCCAACTCTCTCTGTTCACACATCATATGTGGATTGGTGGATTTATCATAGTTGGCGCTGCTGCACATGCAGCGATTTTTATGGTAAGAGACTATGACCCAACTACTCAATACAACAATTTATTAGATCGCGTTCTTAGACATCGTGATGCAATTATATCACACCTCAACTGGGTATGTATATTCTTAGGCTTCCATAGTTTTGGTCTGTATATTCATAATGATACTATGAGCGCTCCAGGACGTCCTCAAGATATGTTCTCAGATACTGCTATACAATTACAACCTATCTTTGCTCAATGGATACAAAACACCCATGCTTCAGCACCCGGTTCAACAGCTCCTGGTGCAACAGCGAGTACCAGCTTAACCTGGGGAGGTGGTGATTTGGTGACAGTAGGTTCCAAGGTGGCTTTGTTACCAATTCCATTGGGAACCGCAGATTTTTTGGTACATCACATTCATGCATTTACTATCCATGTGACTGTTTTAATCCTACTTAAAGGTGTTCTATTCGCCCGCAGCTCCCGTTTAATACCCGATAAAGCGAATCTTGGTTTTCGCTTTCCTTGCGATGGACCTGGGAGAGGAGGAACATGTCAAGTATCTGCCTGGGATCATGTTTTCCTTGGTTTATTTTGGATGTACAATGCAATTTCGGTAGTAATATTCCATTTCAGCTGGAAAATGCAGTCCGATGTTTGGGGTAGTATAAGTGATCAGGGAGTGGTAACTCATATCACGGGAGGAAACTTTGCACAGAGTTCCATTACGATTAACGGGTGGCTCCGTGACTTTCTATGGGCACAAGCCTCTCAAGTGATTCAATCTTATGGTTCTTCATTATCTGCATATGGTCTTTTATTTTTAGGTGCTCATTTTGTTTGGGCCTTTAGTTTAATGTTCTTATTCAGCGGCCGTGGGTACTGGCAAGAACTGATTGAATCTATCGTTTGGGCCCATAACAAATTGAAGGTTGCTCCTGCTATCCAGCCCAGAGCCTTGAGCATTATACAGGGACGTGCTGTAGGAGTAGCTCATTACCTTCTGGGTGGAATCGTCACAACATGGGCGTTCTTCCTGGCAAGAATTATTGCAGTAGGATAATGGTTAGGAGGATTTGAAAAGCATTATGGCATCAAGATTTCCAAAGTTCAGCCAAGGCTTGGCCCAGGACCCAACTACTCGTCGTATTTGGTTCGGTATTGCAACCGCACATGACTTCGAGAGTCATGATGATATTACCGAAGAACGCCTTTATCATAAAATTTTTGCTTCCCACTTTGGTCAGTTGGCAATAATATTTCTGTGGACCTCTGGTAATTTGTTCCATGTGGCTTGGCAAGGCAATTTTGAAGCATGGGTACGCGATCCCTTACATGTAAGACCCATTGCTCATGCAATTTGGGATCCTCATTTTGGTCAACCAGCTATAGAAGCCTTTACCCGAGGAGGTGCTCCCGGTCCAGTCAATATTGCTTATTCCGGTGTTTATCAGTGGTGGTATACAATCGGCTTACGCACTAACGAAGATCTTTATGCCGGAGCTCTTTTCTTGCTATTTGTTTCTGCCATCTTTTTAATAGCGGGTAGGTTACATTTACAACCTAAATGGAGACCAAGTGTTTCATGGTTCAAAAATGCCGAATCCCGTCTAAATCATCATTTGTCAGGACTCTTCGGAGTAAGTTCTCTAGCTTGGACAGGGCATTTAGTTCATGTTGCTATTCCTGAATCAAGGGGAGAGCACGTCAGATGGAATAATTTTTTGGATGTATTACCACATCCCCAAGGTTTAGAACCGCTTTTCACGGGTCAGTGGAATCTTTATGCTCAAAATCCTGATTCCAGTAGTCACTTATTCGGTACCTCTAAAGGGGCGGGAACTGCTATTCTAACTCTTCTCGGAGGATTCCATCCACAAACTCAAAGTTTATGGCTGACTGATATGGCTCATCATCATTTAGCTATTGCATTTGTTTTTTCAATTGCTGGTCATATGTATAGAACCAACTTTGGCATTGGTCACAGTATAGAAGATATTTTGGAGGCACATGTTCCTCCAGGAGGCCGCTTAGGACGCGGACATAAGGGTCTTTATAACACAATCAATAATTCTCTTCATTTTCAATTGGGTCTTGCTTTAGCTTCTTTGGGGGTTATAACTTCCTTGGTAGCTCAACACATGTATTCTTTACCCGCTTATGCATTCATAGCACAAGACTTCACCACCCAAGCTGCATTATATACTCATCATCAATATATTGCCGGGTTCATTATGACAGGGGCCTTTGCTCATGGAGCTATATTCCTCATTAGGGATTATAATCCGGAACAAAATAAGGATAATGTATTGGCGAGAATGTTGGAGCAGAAGGAAGCTATAATATCTCATCTTAGTTGGGTTAGTTTATTACTAGGTTTCCATACCTTGGGACTTTATGTTCATAATGATGTTATGCTTGCTTTCGGTACTCCAGAAAAACAAATATTGATCGAGCCTATATTTGCTCAGTGGATACAATCTGCTCATGGTAAGACCTTATATGGTTTCGATGTACTCCTGTCTTCGACAAGTGGTCCAGCATTCGAGGCAGGTAAGAGCATATGGTTACCTGGTTGGTTAAATGCTATTAATGATAATAATAATTCATTGTTCTTAACAATCGGTCCTGGAGATTTTTTGGTTCATCATGCTATTGCTCTAGGTTTGCATACAACTACATTGATCTTAGTTAAAGGTGCTTTGGATGCACGTGGTTCCAAGCTAATGCCAGATAAGAAAGATTTTGGTTATAGTTTTCCTTGCGATGGTCCGGGACGGGGTGGTACTTGCGATATCTCGGCCTGGGATGCTTTTTATTTGGCAGTTTTCTGGATGTTGAATACTATTGGATGGGTTACTTTCTATTGGCATTGGAAGCATATAACGTTATGGCAGGGTAATGTAGCGCAATTTAATGAGTCTTCCACTTATTTAATGGGATGGTTAAGAGATTATCTATGGTTAAATTCTTCACAACTTATTAATGGATACAATCCTTTCGGTATGAACAGTTTATCTGTTTGGGCATGGATGTTCTTATTCGGGCATCTTGTTTGGGCTACTGGATTTATGTTTCTGATTTCCTGGCGTGGATATTGGCAGGAATTGATCGAAACTCTTGCATGGGCCCATGAACGCACACCTTTTGCTAATTTAGTTCGATGGAGAGACAAGCCGGTAGCTCTTTCCATTGTTCAAGCACGATTAGTTGGATTAGCTCACTTTTCCGTAGGTTATATATTCACTTATGCAGCTTTTTTAATTGCCTCTACATCAGGTAAATTTGGTTAATTCTTCTTCATCAATTTAATAAGTGAATGGGATATTTTTGTATAAATGACAATACCGCACAGAGAAAAAGTAATCAACGTAATATTTATCCATCTCAAATCTGATCTATATTTTGATTCCTGGTAGGTAATAGTACCGACTGAACTATTATGGCGAGAAAGAGTCTCATTCAGAGAGAAAAGAAAAGACAAGCACTGGAACGAAAATATCATTTGATTCGTAAATCTTTGGAGGATGAAAGCAAAGTTTCATCATTGGATGACAAATGGGAAATTCATAGAAAATTGCAATCTTCACCACGTAATAGTGCACCTACACGTCTCCATCGACGTTGTTCTTCGACTGGAAGACCTAGAGCCAACTATCGAGACTTTGGATTGTCCGGACACGTACTCCGTGAGATGGCCCACGCATGTTTATTGCCCGGGATAAAAAAATCGAGTTGGTAGGAAAAAGAAAAAAGTGATTGAAGTTTATTGTTATAATGGAAAACTACCCCTACCCCTGGGATAGGGGTAGTATATTCCATGATTGTTTGATGTACCCATCCATTCTGCTTATGATATAAATCAATGGTGCGGAGTAGAGTAGTCTGGTAGCTCGCAAGGCTCATAACCTTGAGGTCACGGGTTCAAATCCTGTCTCCGCCAGACCAGAACATAAGAAGTATTTTGGTCCGGAAAGAATTACTCCCTCACTTTATAAAGGATTACTCTTTCATTATCACTTTTTTACTTTAATGAAAAGTGAGGAAAAGATACGATCAATACATGAACTATTCATTTTCATATTCCATGTAACGGGCGGGTAGCGGGGATCGAACCCGCATCTTCTCCTTGGCAAGGAGAAATTTTACCATTCAACCATACCCGCATTTTATTCGTTATGAATATATATATATTCATAAAATTGAAACATCATTTTGAAAATACATATATGTTCAATCCCATTCGTCAGTAGATACCATTTATTAATGGTCCAATTATCAATTCATTTACGAAAAACCCCTCCCTTGAGCACCTTCATTGGGTTCCTTGGGCCTTAAGGGAAAAGGTCCTTAAGAATAACTATAAAAAAGCCCTTCGGGAGGGGGGGGGGGTTTGAACCTAAAACATCTAGAACAGATCTGAGATATGAAAGAATTAAGGATACCTACAAAAAGGACTGATCCGATCCATAATGATACACCCGAAAATACAACATTTTTGCTACTTGACCAACCATCAGGAGAGGCAAGTGCAACAGGTACACCAATCACTGGTAAAAATGAAATAGCAATTAATGCAAACACAGCTGATTGGAAAGCAATAGTCATGGTTGTGATCTTACAAGCTCCCAACAGATTGAATAGACTATACCATCCGATCCCCAATTTTAAATTCTGATCAAATGCACTACGAAAAGGATTTTACCAGAAATTGATCGAGCTTTTCAAACTTTTTTTCCATTCCAGATGATAATGAGAAATCATCATATGTCACAGGTATGGTTGGTCTCGTCCCTTATGCTTATAGTTAGGTATTATCTGAAGGGGTAGAATAGAAGTTGTCTCCGGGAGAGATGGCCGAGTGGTTGATGGCTCCGGTCTTGAAAACCGGTATAGTAAAAAAACTATCGAGGGTTCGAATCCCTCTCTCTCCTGTTTTTTTTTTCAACAATCGCATTAATTATATTAGTCCGGTCCAATAAAAAAAAAAAAAAAAGAGAATAGCTCGGCTGGATATAGCCGAGCTAGAAGGATCCAGTTGGAAAGAGAGTATTTGAAAATACTCCTATCCCTCCGATATGGGAGATGGATGTAATGAAATTGAATTTATTTCTCTTCCATCTGGTTCTATTTCTTGTTTCAGTTAAGAGGAGTCATGGAAAGGACAGGTTCGAAATCACGATCAATTCCTTTTTCAAATCCTGCTGCAGCTGCACGAGCCCTTCCCGCATGCCACAAATGACCTATGAACAAGAAAAATCCTAAAACGAAATGGGAGGTGGATAACCAACTTCGGGGAGAGACATAATTCACCGCATTGATTTCGGTAGCTACACCACCCACAGAATTTGAAGAACCTAAAGGAGCATGAGTCATATATTCTGCCGAACGTCGTTCCTGCCAAGGCTGTATGTCCTTTCTCAACTTGCTCAGGTCCAAACCATTAGGGCCCCTTAGGGGTTCCAACCAGGGAGCACGGAGATCCCAAAAACGCATCGTTTCCCCTCCAAAGATAATTTCTCCAGTCGGAGAACGCATAAGGTATTTACCTAAACCAGTAGGTCCTTGGGCAGACCCCACACTAGCTCCAAGACGTTGGTCTCTAACTAGAAAAGTAAACGCTTGAGCTTGAGAGGCTTCTGGGCCGGTGGGCCCATAGAATTCACTAGGATAAGCTGTGTTGTTGAACCAAACGAAACAACAAGCAATAAAACCAAAGACAGATAGAGCCGCTAAACTATAGGACAAATAAGCTTCTCCGGACCATACGAATGCACGGCGAGCCCATGCAAAAGGTTTGGTTAAGATATGCCAGATACCACCGAAGATACAAATGGAACCTAACCATACATGTCCTCCAATTATATCTTCTAGATTGTCCACGCTAACGATCCATCCCTCTCCTCCGAAAGGAGATTTCAGTAAATAACCAAATATAGCACTTGGGTTAAGAGTCGGGTTCGTAATTTTTCTTACATCTCCACCGCCGGGAGCCCAGGTATCGTATACACCTCCGAAATACAAAGCCTTGAGCACTAGAAGAAAAGCACCAGCACCTAGCAAGATTAGGTGAATACCCAAAATTGTGGTCATTTTGTTTCTATCTTTCCATACATAGCCAAAGAATGGAAAAGATTCTTCTAAAGTTTCGGGTCCTATAAGTGCATGATAAATACCACCAAAACCTAAAACCGCAGAAGATATTAAGTGAAGTACCCCAGATACAAAATATGGAAAAGTGTCCACGATTTCCCCACCAGGACCGACTCCCCATCCTAGAGTAGCTAGATGGGGAAGTAAAATCAATCCTTGTTCATACATAGGCTTTTCCGGTACGAAATGAGCCACTTCGAATAGGTTCATTGCTCCGGCCCAGAATACAATTAATCCGGCATGAGCCACGTGAGCCCCAAGCAATTTACCAGACAAATTAATAAGTCGGGCATTACCGGCCCACCAAGCGAAACCAGTGGTTTCTTGATCACGACCAGCTAAAGCTATAGTTCCATTAAAGAGCGTTTCCACGGGGTAGGACCTCCTCAGGGAATATAAGGTTTTCATGAGGCTGATCTTGAGCCGCCATCCAAGCACGAATACCTTCGTTCAGGAGAATATTTTTTGTGTAGAAAGTCTCAGATTCAGGATCTTCTGCTGCACGGATCTCCTGGGAAACAAAATCATAGGCACGTAAGTTTAGAGCTAGACCAACTACTCCAATGGCACTCATCCATAAACCGGTCACTGGCACAAATAACATGAAGAAATGTAACCAACGTTTATTGGAAAAAGCAACCCCAAAAATCTGGGACCAGAAACGGTTAGCAGTGACCATGGAATAGGTCTCTTCAGCTTGAGTCGGGTTAAAAGCACGGAACGTATTTGCACCATCACCATCTTCAAATAAAGTATTTTCCACGGTAGCACCATGAATAGCACATAGAAGAGCAGCACCCAATACTCCGGCAACTCCCATCATATGAAATGGATTCAAGGTCCAATTATGAAAACCTTGAAAGAAAAGGATAAATCGGAAAATAGCTGCTACACCAAAACTAGGTGCGAAAAACCAACCGGACTGACCCAATGGATAGATCAAAAATACAGAAACAAAGACAGCAATTGGAGCCGAGAATGCAATTGCATTATAAGGTCGCAATTGTACAGATCGAGCAAGTTCAAATTGACGTAACATGAAACCTATTAGAGCAAAAGCACCATGAAGAGCAACGAAGGTCCATAGACCACCTAATTGA